TTTTTTTTTAAAACATAATATAATAATACATCCATAGCTGAACGGTTAAAGCACCCAACTCATAATTGGAGAATTCGCAGGTTCAACTCCTGTTGGATGCACAAACAAAATTAAAATTTATTAAAATAAAAAAAATATTATTTACTAATATTATTAATATTAATTAATAAATAATAAGCTTAATAAAAAAAAATATATTTATAATATTTAATTTTTTTGATACAATAAAAAAAATATTTAAAAATATTTTTTAACAAAAAGGAGCAGAAAATAATTATGGATGAAGTAAAATATCCAGTACTTACAGAAAAAACAATTCGTTTATTAGAAAAAAATCAATATACTTTTGATGTTAATAAAAAATCGACTAAAACCCAAATAAAAAAATGGACTGAAAACTTTTTTAATGTAAAAGTAAAAGCAATAAATAGTCATATACCCCCCCAAAAAAAAAAAAGAATAGGTCCAATTATAGGACATTCAATCCGTTATAAACGAATGATTATTACACTTCAATCAGGTTATTCTATTCCACTATTTTCAAACAAATAAACTTTTTAATTTTTATCTATCTTATTTATGACTATACGTTTATACAAAGCCTATACTCCGGGCACACGAAATCGTTCTGTATTAAGTTTTGAAGAAATAGTTAAATATCATCCGCAAAAAAAACTAACTTTTCAAAAACATAATAAACAAGGGCGTAATAATCAAGGAATTATTACTAGTCGATATAAAGGAGGAGGTCACAAACGTTTATATCGTCAAATTGATTTTCAGCGAAATAAAAAAAATATATCAGGAAAAATTACAAGTATTGAATATGATCCTAATCGTACTGCAAATATATGCTTAGTAAATTATGAAGATGGAGAAAAAAAATATATTTTACATCCTCGCGGAATAAAAATTGGAGATAGAATTATTTCTAGTAATGAAGCTCCTATTTTAATAGGAAATGCCTTACCTTTGAGTGCGATTTGAATTATTTTTTTACGTAATTGGAAAAAACCAAGTAGATTTGCAGTAAAATCTATAAATCTAACACTAATTAAGTACTAATAACAAAAAATTACTACAATAACCTTAAAAGGAAACTAAAAAGGAACAATAGCATGTGTTATAATTTTTTACTAAAATATTTTAATATGATAATAAAAAATTTAAAGATATTATAATATGGAGAAATTTTTATTTTAACTTAAGCATATAATAAAAAATTGGCAACACTTATTTTTTTATTTAACAAATAAAAAAAAGTTAATCACATTCAAATTGATGGTCAAAGGCAATTTTGAAACTGTAAAGTGATTTTTATTAACAAAAAAAAGCCTCCTAAATTATTAATTAAACAAAAAATGTTAACGTAAATTTATAAAGTCATTCAGTTTAACGTTATACAAAAAAAGTACGTTAAATGATGAAAAAACTAGGATGTATATAATTAAAAAAAATAATTATAATAAAAATTGTTACCAATTATATAAAAAAATATACATCTAGAAAGCTGTATGCCTTGAGAAAGGCTTGTACAGTTTGGGAAGAGACTTATTTCAGTATAAAAAAAGTCTACTTCAACCAATATGCCTTTAGGCACTGCTATACACAATATAGAAATAACACCTGGAAAAGGTGGACAATTAGTAAGAACTGCTGGAACTGTAGCCAAACTTATTGCAAAAGAAGGTAAATTAGCTACTTTACGATTACCTTCTGGCGAAGTTCGTTTAGTATCTCAAAATTCTTTAGCTACAATTGGACAAATTGGAAATGCTGATACTAGTAATAAAAGTCTGGGTAAAGCCGGATCAAAACGATGGTTAGGAAAACGTCCTCGAGTAAGAGGCGTTGTTATGAATCCTATAGATCACCCTCATGGAGGCGGTGAAGGCCGAGCTCCTATTGGAAGAAAAAAACCATTAACGCCATGGGGTCATACTGCACTTGGAACAAGAACTCGAAAAATTAAAAAGTATAGTAATCCTTTAATTTTACGTCGACGTAAAAATGGATAATTAAATTTGAAAAAAAAAATAAATATATATACATAAAAATAAAAGGTAGTTGGTAATGACACGTTCACTAAAAAAAGGCCCTTTTGTAGCTGACCATTTACTAAAAAAAATTGAAAATCTTAATTTAAAAAAAGAAAGAAAAATTATAGTTACTTGGTCTCGCGCATCTACTATTGTACCCACAATGATTGGACATACTATTGCTGTTCATAATGGACAAGAACATTTACCTATTTATATAACAGATCGTATGATAGGTCATAAATTAGGAGAATTTGCACCTACACGAAACTTTCGAGGACATGCAAAAAGTGATAAAAAATCTCGTCGTTAATTAGGAGATAAGACTCAATGAAACATGATAAAGACAATTTAGAAGCCAAAGCTTTAGCCAAACACATACGTATGTCTTCTTATAAAGCTCGAAGAGTAATTAATCAAATTCGGGGTCTTTCATATGAACAAGCACTTATGATATTAGAATTTATGCCTTATCGAGCATGTTATCCTATATTACAACTCATTTCTTCGGCAGCAGCAAACGCAAATAATAATTTAAAAATTAATAAAGCTAATTTAATTATAAGTGAAGCACAAGTAAACAAAGGAGTTGTTTTAAAAAGATTTCAACCACGAGCTCAAGGACGAGGATATCCTATTCAAAAACCTACTTGTCATATAACTATTATTGTAAAAACTAAAAATCAATAAAAAAATAATGCTAACATCATTTAAAAATTAATATCATTTAGAAAGGAAAAAAAGAATGGGACAAAAAATTAATCCACTTGGTTTTCGTCTTGGTGTAAATCAAAACCATCATTCTTACTGGTTTGCAAAACCAAAAAACTACTCTAAACTTTTGCAAGAAGATCAAAAAATACGTTCTTGTGTTGAAAGTTATATATACAAAAATATAAGAAATTCTTCAAATTATGGAGGAATTGCACGTATTGAAATAAAAAAAAAAACAGATTTGATTCAAGTTGAAATACAAACCGGATTTCCTGCATTATTAATAGAAAATCGTGGTCGTGGTATTGAACAATTAAAAAAAGATGTACAAAGTATTTTAACTCCCGAAAATCAAAAACTTCGTATGACTTTGACAGAAATAACAAAACCATACGGAGAACCTAACATTCTTGCAGAGTATATTGCTTTACAACTAGAAAGTCGGGTTGCTTTTAGAAGAACTATGAAAAAAGCTATTGAATTAGCAAAAAAAACCAATATAAAAGGTATTAAAATACAAATTGCAGGACGTCTTAATGGAGCTGAAATTGCTCGTGTAGAATGGGCTAGAGAAGGAAGAGTTCCTTTGCAAACTCTTCAAGCTAAAATTGATTATTGTTATTATCCAGCACAAACTATTTATGGAGTATTAGGAATAAAAATTTGGATATTCCAAGATGAAAAATAATGTGTTTTAATTTTTTTATCTTAATATTAAATTTGTTTTTATTATTTTAAAAATTTATTTATATTTATAATTTTATTAAATTTCAAAAAATTTGCTATGCTTAGTGTGTGAGTCGTTAAAATTGATGTTTTTTTAATCAACAAAAAAAAAACTCAATAAACTCCAATATAAACTGGAAATTAATTCTTTGCTTTTTATTGAACTAACTCAATTAATGAATTATTAAATTTCATTTAAATTCTTTTTTCATAAAAAATATTTATGAAGCAAAAAATATTTTATAATAAAAAAAATTAAACATTATTATTAAATTTGTATGGTTAAATTGAAATAAAAAAACAGTGTAATAAAACATTAAAAAAACTTCATTTTAATAATAGTTAATAAAAAGTTTTGCATCAAAAAAGACTAATAAATTTGATGAAAAAAAATAAAAAACTCCACTGTGAAAAAAAAAACCTAAACACCTATTTGAAAGTAATGAAAACGACATGATCTATAATTAAACAAAATAATTACTAAATTATATTTAATTATTAGATAGGATGGCGAAAAAAACCAAATTTAAAAAAAATTACAAAAAAAGTAATAACTAGTTATTATTAATTAAAACTAAATGAGTTAATATTCGCCCGTGAAATTTGAATATAAAATTTTACATTGTACTTTATATTATTCTTTTTTTACTAAACTTAATAAAATTAATGTACTAAAAACAAATATTAAAAAAAAAAAATTTACAATAATATTTTTCATGAGAAGCCGGATGAAAGAAAACCCTCATATCCGATTTTGAAATAGAGACAAAAAATCGACTATAACCCTAAAAGAACAAAATTTCGTAAACAACATCGAGGACGAATGAAAGGAATATCTACTCGAGGTAATTCTATTTGTTTTGGTAAGTTTGCCCTTCAAGCCCTTGAGCCAGCTTGGATTACCTCTAGACAAATAGAAGCAGGACGACGAGCAATTACGCGTTATGCACGTCGTGGTGGAAAATTATGGATACGTATATTTCCAGATAAATCTGTTACTATGCGACCTGCAGAAACACGTATGGGTTCAGGAAAGGGATCACCAGAATATTGGGTATCTGTTGTTAAACCAGGTAGAATACTTTATGAAATAAGTGGAATACCAGAAACTATTGCTAAAGCAGCTATGAGAATCGCAGCATACAAAATGCCTATACGTACTCAATTTATTACTACTACACTTGTAAAAAAAATTAATAAAGAAAATTAAATGTAACTACAATGTTATCTAAAAAAAAAACAATAATTATACAAATAATTAAAATTAGTAATATTTTATTTTGTAATTCTTTTTCTCTCCCCCCTTTTTTTTTAATTTTTAAAGGGGGTTAAAAAAATAAATGATTCAACCTCAAACTTATTTAAATGTAGCCGATAACAGTGGAGCACGAAAATTAATGTGTATACAAATTTTAAACGCAAGTAATCGTAAATATGCACATATTGGTGATACAATCATCGCCGTAGTTAAAGAGGTAGTACCAAACATGCCATTAAAAAAATCGGAAATAGTTCGAGCAGTAGTTGTACGAACTTGTAAAGAACTGAGACGCAAAAATGGAACTATTATACAATTTGATGATAATGCTGCTGTTGTTATTAATCAAGAAGGAAACCCTAAAGGAACACGTGTTTTTGGGCCTGTTGCACGAGAATTAAGAGAATTTAATTTTACTAAAATAGTTTCATTAGCTCCTGAGGTATTATAAAAAACAAAGATAAAAATTAAAAATTTTTATCTTTGTTTTTTTTTAATTGAAATTAATAAAATTTTAAATAGATTTATTTGTATATTAAATATGAATTTTTAAATAAAAAAAATTTAATATTAATATTATTATTTAAAATAAATTAATATTATTTTTATATATTTTTTTCTATTTTATGTTTTAATTATTTCTATTTTAAATTAAAAAAAAAATTTAAAAAAACTAAAATTATTTTTTTGTATTAAAAATTATTAATAAATTTAAAAAAACTTATTTACATTAATAGTAAAAAGGAGTTTTCATGAGTAACGATACTATTGCTAATATGATTACATCTATAAGAAACGCAAATTTGGAAAAAACAAAAACAGTTCAAGTACCAGCCACTAATATTACTCGAAATATTGGAAAAATTTTATTACAAGAAGGCTTTATAGAAAATTTTCGAGAACATCAAGAAAATAAAAATTATTTTTTAATTTTTACTTTGAAATACCAAGGAAGAAAAAAAAAACCTTATATAACAACTTTACGACGTATTAGTAAGCCCGGTTTAAGAATGTACTCTAATCATAAAGAAATTCCAAAAGTTTTAGGTGGAATGGGAATCGTTATTCTTTCAACGTCTCAAGGAATCATGACAGATCGAGAAGCACGAGAAAAACAAATTGGAGGAGAAATTTTATGTTATGTATGGTAATTTATTTACATTTTATTTAAATCTTTTGTATAGGAAAATATTTGTAAATAAAAAAAAGCTAGCTAGTACTATATTTTTAAACGTTAGTTAAATTAAAAAAGGAAATTTTCCCTTTAATGAAGAAACAAAATTTGATTGATATGGAAGGTATAGTCACAGAATCACTTCCTAATGCAATGTTTCGAGTTTGTTTAGACAATGGATGTGAAGTTTTAACTCATATTTCAGGAAAAATAAGACGAAATTATATTAGAATATTACCAGGAGACCGCGTTAAAGTAGAATTAAGTCCTTATGATCTAACTAAAGGACGTATAACTTATCGTCTTCGTGCTAAATCGCAAAATAGTTAATTTTTTTTTTGAAATCAGAAATGTCAAAATTGTAATAAAGTAAAAAATTTAATATAAAATCTTTTTTTATATTATAAATAACATAATAATAGGAATAAAAAAATGAAAGTTCGTGCTTCTGTTAAAAAAATTTGTGATAATTGTCGATTAATTCGTAGACGAAAAAAAATTATGGTAGTTTGTTCTAATCCAAAACATAAACAAAGGCAAGGATAATTATAAGCTTTTAATAAAATTATGAAAAATATATATAAATTTTTTTATATAAACTTTTATTTAAAATAAGTATATAAAAATATTAAAATACAATAACTTTTTGAAATAAATAAACAATAATAATTATGCCAAAATTAGTAAAAAAAATTAGTTTACGTAAAGGTAAACGTAGAATACCTAAAGGAGTTATCCATATTCAAGCAAGTTTTAACAATACAATTGTTACTGTAACGGATATACGCGGACAAGCTGTTTCTTGGTCTTCCGCAGGTGCTTGTGGTTTCAAAGGTACAAAAAAAAGTACACCTTTTGCAGCTCAAACTGCCGCAGAAAGTGCTATTCGAGTTTTGATTGATCAAGGTATGAAACAGGCAGAAGTTATGATTAGTGGTCCTGGCCCAGGACGAGATACAGCTTTACGAACTATTCGTAGAAGTGGTATTATTTTAAATTTTGTTCGTGATGTAACTCCTATGCCACATAATGGATGTAGACCTCCAAAAAAACGACGTGTATAAAATAAAAAAAAATACTAAATAAATTTAATTGTTTACGATTCAGTTAATATTTAGAGAGAAGTTACTTTAAAGTAACTTCTCTCTAAATATTAATTAATAATAAATAAAAAAAATATTATACTATTTTAAAAAAGACCTAAAGTTAATGATTTATCAATGGGTAAAGCTGCTCCAATACCTAACCAAAGAGATACTGCAGTACCAATTAAAAAAACTGTTGTTGCTACTGGACGACGAAAAGGATTTTGAAATTTATTTACATTTTCTAAAAAAGGTACTGTTAATAACCCTGCAGGTACTGCAGCCATTAAAAGAACACCTAACAATTTATTGGGAACTGTACGAAGTATTTGAAAAACAGGAAAAAAATACCATTCAGGTAATATTTCCAATGGAGTTGCAAAAGGATTTGCTGGCTCACCAATCATAGAGGGTTCTAAAACAGCTAAACCTACATTACAAGCAATAGTACCTAAAATAACTACTGGAAAAATATATAGAAGGTCATTAGGCCAGGCAGGTTCTCCGTAATAATTATGTCCCATACCTTTAGCTAATTTAGCACGTAATATAGGGTCACTTAAATCAGGTTTTTTTGTTATTAAGATAGGTTATTTAATTCCCCCTACAGAATTGGACCTGAATTTTTTATTCATCCAACTCAAACTATTTTTATTGAAAAAAAAAACTTATTTAATAGTTATTTAGTATATATAAAATAAATATATTAAATAAATTTATTTCATTAAAAAAAATTCAAAATCCAAGTATACGTTTTTATTTTTAATAACAACTAATATTATTACAAATATGATTTTTGGATTGTCTTATTTTTCATAAGTTTCATTTTTTAAAACTTTTTAAATTATATACTTACTTAAAATTAACTTGTTAATATATTTACTTTTTTTTTTCATTAGATTTTTTTTTACTTCTATGATTTTTTTATATTAAAAAACTCAAAAGAAATGAATGGAGTTTTTTTATCATATAATATTAATAAATATATAAATGTAATAAATATACTTATTTTTTTTTATTTAATTTTATGAAGCCTTTTTTTCATTTATTAAATCATAGAAAAAATTTTATTTAAAAATTTTACCCAAGCTTTTTATTTTACTATTTTTTTCTAAAATAAGTTGGGATAACAATACATTTTATTTTTATAAAATGTAGTAGATTAAAAAAACTACAAAGTTTAACAATTAATTCAAGTCACACACTCCCATAATTAAACTTGTCTCAAAAAATAAATATATATTTTATTTAAATAAAACTTTTAAATAAAATACAAAAAATCCATAAGTTTTTTTTAAAGACCTAAAATACTAAAAAACTAATGGCAATAAATAATTTTAATTTGTAGTTATTTTTTTAATGGAAAAAAAAAAATAACTACATTATATAAATTTATTAAAATTACATTCTAATAATTTATAAAGGACCTGAAATGCCTTGTTTGCGGATCATTAAAAAATGCATCAACATAAAAACTGCAGTTAAAAGAGGTAATACAAAAGTATGTAAACTATAAAAACGAGTTAATGTAGATTGACCTACACTAACACTCCCACGCAATAACTCTACTATAGTTGATCCTACAATAGGAATAGCATCAGGAACACCTGTTACTATTTTAACTGCCCAATAACCAATTTGATCCCAAGGTAAAGAATACCCAGTTACACCAAATGAAACTGTTAATACTGCTAAAATAACACCAGTAACCCAAGTTAATTCACGAGGTTTTTTAAAACCTCCTGTTAGATAAACGCGAAATATATGTAAAATCATCATTAAAACCATCATACTTGCCGACCAGCGATGAACTGATCGAATTAACCAACCGAAATTAACTTCAGTCATAATATATTGAACAGACGCAAAAGCTTCAGTAACTGTTGGACGATAATAAAAAGTCATAGCAAACCCAGTTGCTACCTGCACTAAAAAGCAAGTTAATGTTATACCTCCTAAACAATAAAATATATTGACATGAGGGGGTACATATTTGCTAGTAATATCATCTGCAATTGCTTGAATTTCAAGACGTTCTTCAAACCAATCATATACTCTATTGGGATAGATAAACTTTTATGTATTTCTTCTCTAAAAACCGTAAATGATATTTTTTTTCGTACGGCTTAAATATAAAAAAATGTATATTTTTATATATATATTACATTTTTATATATACATATATATATTCATTTTTTTATTATTTTATCTCAAGTTTTTTTTGTTTATATTAACTGCTTTTTTGAGTTATCTTTTCTTTTAAAATTTGTTTTTTAATTAATTAGTATAATTAATAACAATTCAATAAAAATTTTCTTGTCTGAAATTTAACAAAAATAATTAAACTTTAGATTTTTACTATATTCCGATGAATAAAAAAAAAGTATAATAAGTAAATACATTTTTATAATCATTTAAATTTTAATTACATAAAAATTTTAGGTAACGAAATTTAACTAGTAAATTGAAAAAAAAAATTAATCATAGTTTAATTTAAATAAAAAATATTTGCTAACATTTTTACTAAAATTTATGCTTTAAATGTTTAATTTTTAACTTAATTTATAACACTTAATAAAATTTAATAGTTTTTTTTTTTAAAACTAACAAATTATTTTGTATTTTTAAATTTCATTTATCTAAACAAGGCGCACACCCATAATCCATAAACCCTTTAATTAATTGATTACACGATTAAACTACCTTAAATATAGAAAATACAAAACAAATTTTAAATAAATAACAATTTAAAAAGGTTCAATAAAAAATTTTAAAATTTTTTATTGAACCTTTTTAAGTTACTACCAACTTACAGGAACTCCATCTAATAATACTGAAGAATTATAAAGTTCAAGAATAATAACTAAAAAAACTGCAAATAATCCCATTGCAATGCCCATTAAAGGTGTTGTGCCCCATCCAGGAGCAACTTTCCCATATTCTGAATTAAGTGGTTTTAATATATCTCCTAAACTACTTCGTTTTCCTTTTGTTTTAGGAGTGTCATCAATAATTTGTGTAGCCATAAAATTTTATTGCATTAGTTGAGATTTATTAACTTTGTGTACTATTATATTAATTAAAACTAAACCATTCTTTTGGAATTACTTAAAAATGGAAACTGCAACATTAGTCGCTATATTTATTTCATGTTCACTTGTGAGTTTTACTGGTTATTCTCTTTATACAGCTTTTGGACAACCTTCTAAAGATCTTAGAGATCCTTTTGAAGAGCATGAAGATTAAGTTAATTATTAAAGACCTTCCCTTTATTTAGGGGAAGGTACATAATTTTTTACTTTTGGTAAAAAAAAAATAAACTTAAAAAATTTTATTTTTTTTCTTTAGTTTGAATTTTAGGTGGTTCACGAAAAAAAATAGCAAAAAAAATTATTCCTAAAGTACCTACCAATAAAAATGTATAAACCAATGCTTCCATAGATTTTATTATAAGTGAAAAGTATAGAGATAGCTTTCGTACTAATTGAAAATAGATTTTTCTTTAAAAAGTTTGAAAAAAAAAATAAAATAATCAATATGTTATTTTTTTGTTAAATTAAATTTCTTTTTTTACTAAAAAAATAGAAAAAACTTATTAAATTAATTTAAACTGTTTGTTTTTTAGTAGTAGAGTCTCCTAATTTCTGAAATGCTCCAAATTCTAGTTGTGCATCTAGATCTGGATCAATACCAGCAAAAACATCTCTAAATAAGGTTCTAGCACCATGCCAAATATGACCAAAAAAGAAAAGAAGAGCAAATGTAGCATGACCAAAAGTAAACCAACCTCGCGGACTACTACGAAAAACACCATCTGATTTTAAAGTAGCACGATCAAATTCAAAAATTTCACCTAATTGAGCACGTCGAGCATATTTTTTTACGGTAGCTGGATCACTAAAATTGACTCCGTTAAGTTCACCACCGTAAAATTCAACAGTTACACCAACCTGTTCAACACTATATTTAGATTCAGCTCTTCTAAATGGAACATCAGCTCTAACAATTCCTTCTTCATCTACCAAAACTACTGGAAAAGTTTCAAAAAAAGTAGGCATACGTCGAACAAAAAGTTCATGTCCTTCTTTATCTTTAAAAACAGCATGGCCTAACCATCCAACAGCTATTCCATCTCCATTATCCATTGCACCTGCTCTAAATAATCCACCTTTAGCTGGATTATTACCAATATAATCATAAAAAGCTAATTTTTCTGGAATTTTAGACCAAGCTTCGGATAAATTAAGATTTTCATTTTTACTAGCACGAATTCTTCGATCTATTTCTTGTTGAAAAAATCCTTGATCCCATTGATAACGAGTAGGACCAAATAGTTCTACCGGAGTTGCAGCAGAACCATACCACATAGTTCCAGCAACAACAAAAGCAGCAAAAAATACAGCGGCAATACTACTAGATAAAACAGTTTCAACATTCCCCATACGTAAACCTTTATATAATCGTTGAGGAGGACGAACACTAGGATGAAATAAACCTGCTAATATACCCAAAATACCTGCTGCAATGTGATGAGAAGCTATTCCTCCTGGAACAAAAGGATCAAATCCTTCAGCTCCCCAAGCTGGAACTACAGGTTGTACTTTTCCTGTTAATCCATAAGGATCAGATACCCATATACCAGGACCAAATAAACCTGTTACATGAAACGCTCCAAAGGCAAAGCAAAGAACTCCTGATAGAAATAAATGAATCCCAAAAATTTTAGGCAAATCCAAAGAAGGTTTTCCTGTACGTTCATCACGAAATAACTCTAAATCCCAATATACCCAATGCCAGATTGCTGCTAAAAATAATAACCCTGATAATACAATGTGTACTGCAGCTACACCTTCGTAACTCCAAATACCTGCATTATTAACAGTTTCTCCGGTAATACTCCAACCCCCCCAAGATTTTGTGATACCTAAACGAGTCATAAAAGGTATAACAAACATACCTTGTCTCCACATTGGATCTAAAATAGGATCGGAAGGATCAAAAACAGCTAATTCATATAAAGCCATAGAACCAGCCCAGCCAGAAACTAAAGCAGTATGCATTAAATGTACAGCAATTAAACGACCGGGATCATTTAGTACAACAGTATGAACACGATACCAAGGCAAACCCATGGAAATACCCCTTTCTCAAAGAGAATTAGAGACTATGTAGCTTTTTTGCATTAATTAATGACTATATTATAATAAAAGTTTTTAAATTAGTAAAAATAGTTTTAAATTTTAATAAATTTTTTTTTACAAATTGTATATATATATATATATATAAAATTATATATAATAATAGTAGTATTATTAAAAAATATAATATAATCTTCTTAATAACATTATAAACTAATTTTTTATTTATTAGCTACTTTTTTTTCTATTTTCATTTCAAGTGCTATTATATATTTATTTTGAATAAAAAAATGCCCATTGGTGTTCCAAAAGTGCCTTTTAGGCTTCCAGGAGAAGAAGATGCTGTTTGGATCGACGTATAGTGCGTTTATTAAACATATTGGTTATATGGATAATTATCCATCATCTTTTATTTAGTTACTCTAGATGTTTTTATTTCATTTTAAACTTAGTAAATTATTAAAGCTTTAATAGCATGACATAATATTTTTAACAAAAATTATTAAGTAAAAAGACTTTGTTATCTTTTCTATGGTTAGTCAACCAAAAAAATAAAACTTTAAACTTCATTAAAGATTTAAAAATCAAAATTTAGTTAAATTTAATAATTAAAAATTACATTTTTAAAATTGCTAAAAAATAAAAAAAGTAATAATAAACTTGTTTTTGTACGTAAGTAAGACTTAACTAATTTTTACCGAAGTAGATAATAAACCTAAAGATATTACTAAAAACCGTTTGTAAAAAAAAAAAAATACAAAATTATTTCAAATAAAAAACAAATTTTTTTAACAAATATATTAAAAAATGAATTGTTTAATATGTTGTTTATTAACTATATAAAAAACGAACTTAGACTATTAAACAAAGTTATGATAATAATCTAAAAATATTTATAAAAATAGAAAAAATGAAATTTGCTATAAAAAAACTAATAATATTTTTATTAACTGCTTAAACTGTATTGAGCAAATAAAAACGCTAATACAGTTATATAAAAAAAAATAACTTGTTAAATTTTATTATAACAATCGACTTTATCGGGAAAGATTACTTTTTTTAGGTCAACATGTAGACGACGAAATTGCAAATCAACTGATTGGAATTATGATGTATTTAAATGGAGAAGATGAAAGTAAAGATATGTACTTATATATTAATTCTCCTGGCGGAGCTGTTTTAGCTGGAATATCCGTTTATGATGCTATGCAATTTGTAGTTCCAGATGTTCACACAATTTGTATGGGATTAGCAGCTTCAATGGGATCATTCATTTTAACTGGAGGCGAAATTACTAAACGTATAGCTTTACCTCACGCTTTGCGCCAATATTTGCTTTTTTTTAATTAGTAAAAAAATGTATACACCTTATAAAAAGTAATAATAGCATGACATAAAAAGCTTGATAAAAATATTTTAAAAAATTTTTAATATTAAGATAATTCATTAAATTTTTTATTTATTCCAGTGTTATAAATATTCTTTTTTTTACTATTGAAAATAGAAAAACAAAAATTTAAAATTTTAGTTAAATTAAAATTTAACCAGATTAAAAAAAAACTTTGGCATTGTTTTATGAAAAAAATATAAAACAACAGAACCATAATAGTATTTAACAAAAAAAATATGGTATGTAAATTTTAAAATATTTAATTACATTAATTAAAATAAACTTAATTTTTTTTTTAACCTATTTTATTAATTTATTTTTAAAGCTGTATACAATAAAAAATGTCTGTACAGTTTATAAAATTTTTTATATCACATTTTATAATTAGGGTAATGATTCACCAACCTGCTAGTTCTTATTATGATGGACAAGCAGGTGAATGTATGATGGAAGCGGAAGAAGTATTAAAACTTCGTGATTATATTACTCGAGTTTATGTACAAAGAATAGGTAAACCTTTATGGGTTATTTCTGAAGATATGGAAAGAGATGTTTTTATGTCAGCAAAAGAAGCAAAAATTTATGGTATTGTAGATCTTGTTGCTATAGAAAATAATAGTTAAAATTTTGAATAACTTTTTTTTATTTAAAACTAAATTTACATACTACTTGCTACTTGATATATAAATTTAAATAAATTAAAAATTTTTACATTCTATTTTTTATGGTTAAAATTAATTTAAACCCAAAAATTCTGCATATAAATTAAAATGCCTACTATTCAACAATTAATTAGAAATCGAAGACAACCAATAGAAAATAGAACAAAATCTCCAGCCCTTCGCGGATGTCCTCAACGACGAGGAGTTTGTACTAGAGTGTATGTGCGACTTGTTATGATTATAAAAGTTAAAAAAAAAAATTTAGTATAGCAGAAAATTTTTTTTTATTTTAATAAATAATCTATCATTTATTTAAATAATAAATGAAATTTATGGCTTTTATTGGTGCAAATCCAATTATTTTAATGTAAAATAAAAAAGCAAATTTTCAATACTATTGATTTAATTACAAATCTATTCAAATGTATTAAGCGAAAAAAGAAATACACTAATAAAATTTATTATAAAATGATTGTATGATTGCAAAAACAGATTAATAAGGTCAGCTGCCCAGCAAATTATCAAAATAACATATCGTTACTAGATAAAAAATTTGATTTCAATATTTTTTTTATTTAGTCAATCAAATAAAGCTAAATTTGAAAATTATATAAATTACAAATAACATTTTTAATTTTAAAAAGCTTCGGTATATAGAAAAGACCTCACCGTTGAAGAAAAAGTCATAGAAACAATGGAATCCATTATTTTTTTATTTCAAGGTCCTATTCTTTTGAAAATAAGAAAGTTTTTAAAGTAATGGTTAGGAAGGTTAAAATAGCAAAAGCCATTAGACTTTTTATTTTCTACATTAGAAAAATCAGTTTTTTCTGATCAAACATAAAAAATAATTTTATGTATATAAAAAATATATATAAATATGTATGTTTTTTTAATGATTAAAAAAAAATGATAATCAAATAAAAGAAAAATATATATATATATATTTTGTTTTTTTTTTTTGTTATTAAAAAAAAATAATAAAAAAAATAAAAACAATTATTTTTAATTTAAATCAATCAGTAATTTATGAGAATAAACATCAATGACTAGAGTTAAACGTGGATATATAGCTCGAAAACGACGAAAAAATATTTTTACACTTACAGCGGGATTTCAAGGAGCTCATTCAAAACTATTTCGAACAGCCAATCAGCAAGGAATGCGAGCTTTAGCTTCTTCTTATCGAGATAGAAATAGACGAAAAAGAGATCTTCGTCGGTTATGGATTACTCGAATTAATGCAGCGGCCCGAAATAATAAAATTTCTTATAACAAATTAATTCAAAATTTATATCAAAATCAAGTACTTTTGAATCGCAAAGTACTTGCGCAAATAGCTTTACTAGATTACAGTTGTTTTTTAACAATATTAAAAAAAGTTAATGAGTAAAAAAAAAGAAAAAAGCACTAAAAATTAAATAAAAATACTTCCCTGGAATTTGATTGCTCCAGGGAAGTTAATAAATAAATAAAATTGTTAGAACAATATATCAAAAAATAAAGTTAGTTTTCATTATTTAGAAAAGGTAATAAAGCTAAAACTCGAGCTCTTTTAATAGCAATAGTCATTAAACGCTGTTGTTTTGAAGTTAATCTATTCATTCGTCTAGATAAAATTTTTCCTTGTTCACTAATAAATCTACGAAGTAAATTTATATTTTTGTAATCAATAATTTCGCCTGTTCTAATTGGTGGTAAACGTCTACGAGAAGATCGCTTAGATTTATTTATAACTTGTTTCATAAAAACTATTTATTTTTTTATTTCTTTGTGAATAGTATGTTTATTACAATAATAACAAAATTTTTTCAATTCTAATCGAATAGGCGTATTACGACGGTTTTTTTGAGTAGTGTATCTAGAAACACCTAATTTTTTTTTTTCATTATTTTGAGCACAATTAATACATTCCAAAGTAATTGTTACTCTTACATCTTTATTTTTAGCCATAATACTATTTATCTTGAATATTGAATCTTTAAATTTTCTAAAATGTGTTTAAAAAATTTAGCAATTAAATTTAAATTTTTTAGCGAATTATAATAATATTAAAAAACCTAAAAAATTATTATTATAAATAATAATAATTTTTTATATTTTTTAAAAAAGTATATTTTATTTAGAAAAAAGGAAGAATTAAAGCATCTGGGAAAAAACGATTAATTTCTATTAATAAACCAGCTAAAAATCCAAACCATAAAGTAGCTAATACGGGTGCTGTAGAAAGATACGTTTTTACATCTTGCATTGTTAGGTCTCCTTATAATATATTTATAATAAACTAATAAAGTTTGTTGTATTTTTTATAATTATAATAAAATAATAAATTTTATTTATTAAAAAAACGAGTAACTTAAATTTTACTTTATATTATTTTATTTAATTAAATTTATTTAAAATGATAATTTTTTTATTTATATATATATATTTTTTTATTTGTATTTTTTACTTTATTTCCGAATAAAGTAATAATTTTATTTAAAATTTATTAAAAAATAATGAATAAATTAATAATAATAATAAAGTATAGGAAAAACTTAATAAATAAGATACAATCAAGATAAACATAAAGTAATACTTAATAATGGGAGGGATGTAGCGCAGTTTGGTAGCGCGTTTGTTTTGGGTACAAAATGTCGCAGGTTCGAATCCTGTCATCCCTACCCAAAAATATATAAAATCAAATTTTAATTTAAAATAAATTAGTAATTTTAAAATAAGTTATTGTTTGTTATTATAAAAAAAATAAAAAAGTTTTATTTGAAATAAGCGCTCTTAGTTCAGCTCGGTAGAACGCAGGTCTCCAAAACCTGATGTCGTAGGTTCAAATCCTACAGAGCGTGATTGTTAAATTTTTTTGAAATTAAATTTGAATTAATTAAAGATCTAATTGATCACCACGTCGATATTGTAAGTAAGCAGTTACAAATAATCCAGCTAAAGTTATTGGAATTAATCCAAGTACAATTCCAGACAATAATGCTTCAACCATTTTTTGTTTAACTAAAATAATATTTAAGTTAGAAACTAACTAAACTTATCATTAATCTCAAAATTTATTCGAGAAATACAATGAAATTGATCCGACCTTAAAAGTTTTCTTTTTTATAGTTTTTTTAAATAAGTTGTATTTTATTTAAACCAATAAATAAACCTAAAGCTAAAAATAAAGAGGCAAACAAAAATAGAAAATAACTGATTATAGTAAGCATGAGAAAAATCCTAATGATAATACAACAAATTTAGTATACATCGTTTATAAAACAATTACCTATATTTTTTATTAACTAAAATTTTTTTAATTAAAAATATTTTTAATAATATAAAATATAACATTGATTTTATTTTGTTCAATGCTTTTTTTATAGTAGCAGATTTAACAAATTTTGCCACTATTTTATTTAAGATAATTTTTCTTTTTTTTCGAAAAATTTAATTAAATTCCCATCTGTATTAGTGTACTTATTAACTAATTATTTTGTTAAACAAAAATATTAAATATACTTATATATAATTAATAAAAATAATTTGTTTTTTATTTATTATACAAATATATTTATTTTTGTTAAAAGTATTTTATATTTATAATAATTAATTTGTTATGTAAAATAGAACATTTTTTTACAACTTGTCTTGCTGCGTTAAAACAACCCTAGATATACTAATTTAGTCTGCTTCAAAAATACCTTCGGTATAACAATGATAATCTAATTAGGCTAAAAAAAAAATTACTACATTTTTTTTACTATATTTTAAAAAATTTTCTATATTTGATTTTTTATGGAATTTTTTTTTAGCCTTTACAAAATATATATGGAGCTAAGCATGTCTGGAAATACAGGAGAACGTCCTTTTGCTGATATTATTACCAGTATTCGATATTGGGTAATACACAGCATAACTATACCATCTTTGTTTATTGCAGGTTGGCTATTTGTTAGTACAGGTTTGGCTTATGATGTTTTTGGAAGTCCTCGGCCAAATGAATATTTTACAGAAAGCCGGCAAGAAGTTCCTTTAATTACTGGTCGTTTTAATTCACTAGAACAAGTTGATGAATTTACTAGATCTTTTTAGGAGGTATCAATGACTATAGATAGAACTTATCCGATTTTTACAGTTAGATGGTTGGCCGTTCACGGATTAGCTGTACCTACAGTTTTTTTTCTAGGAGCAATTTCAGCAATGCAATTTATTCAACGATAGATTTGAAAAACAAAATTTATTTAAAATGTAAAGATATGACACAACCAAACCCAAACAAACAAAGTGTAGAATTAAATCGTACTAGCCTCTATTGGGGTTTATTATTGATTTTTGTATTAGCTGTTTTATTTTCTAATTATTTCTTTAATTAATTACAACAGAAATTTATTGCCTTATTTGGAATAAATTTAAAATTATAATATTTATAACTGTTTTTTTTTAAGTTCTAAGTAAAATGACATTAAAAAGGGAGTATAAGATAAAATGGCAAATACCACTGGAAGAATTCCTTTATGGTTAATAGGTACTGTAGCTGGTACTCTTGTAATTGGCTTATTAGGTATCTTTTTTTATGGCTCGTACTCTGGATTAGGTTCATCTTTATAATAATAAATTTTTTTAATATTTTTAATATATATATATAAATTATTGAGAAAAAAAAAAAAAACTTTAAACAATAATTGAAAAAAAAAAGTATTTAATTAAACAAATTTTTTTAAATATTTTACTAGTTTTATTATTTAAATATTAAGAAAAATTGAAAAGATATTATAAAATTTTATTACATAAAATTTCATAATATCTTTTCAATTTAACAAAGCAATAACCTATTTTTTCTACTATTCTTATTTTTTTTTATAATAAAAAAATTTAAAATGTTAACATAAAAAAAAATAAATATAAAAAAAAACTTATATGTTTTTTTTATTTACATTTTGAAAATGTAAATAAAAAAAAAAAAGAAATTTGTTTTTCAAAACGAGCCATTTTAAACAATTTAATCGAAAAATCTATTAAATTTTCACAATAAGCAATATGAGCCATTTTTATGTATAGTTCATCAGCTTTCCATTTTTTATAAGAGACAATTAATTTAAAAATCAAATACAAAAAATATTTTTTTGGTAATTTTTTATTTTTATATATATATTGATTATATGTATTTTTTTTTAATTTTTTTTTTCTACACAAATAATAATTTTTTTTGATTAATAAAAAAACTTGATTAGTAACATTTTTTTCAATATAAATTTTTGTTTCTAATTGAAAACAAATTTTTAATTTTTGATTTTTTTTATAATCATAAAAAAAAATTTGTTAGAATATACTTTTTTAGAATATTTATAAAACCCCTTCCCCCATTCAGTTAATTGGGATGTATTTATTAATACTTGTTGAGTCAGTTTTTTTAAGTAATTTAACTTTAATGTATATCCATGATAATTTAACATTTCTTTTAAAAAAGGAAAAAGATAATAATATTCAAAGTACTCAATTTCTAAAGAAATTACTACCATATTATATAAACATAAAAAATTTAAATTGAATTTCATTATAATAATTATCCATAATAGAAAAAATTCTATTAATCAAACGCTTTAATTTTTTTTTATTCAAAAATTAAAAATTCATTTCTGCTAATTGAACTTTTTCAAATTGTTTCTTTTTAAGTACTAAAAATATTTGTGCTAAAATAACAGATGCAAAAAATAATAAAAGACCTTGAACACGTAGTTGATCTTGAAGTACTATTTCTGCATCTCCTTGACCGAAGCCACCCACATTAGGATTATTTGTTAAAGGCTGATCTGCTTTAATTAATTCTCCTTCTGAAATAATAAGTTCTGGGCCTGAAGGTACAATATCTACAACTTGACGATTATCTAAACTTTCAATAGTTATTTCATAGCCACCTTTTTCTTTACGTAAAATTTTATTTACTTTACCTGCAGTTGACGCATTATAAACAGTATTATTACTTTTAGTCCCATCCGGATAAATTTGTCCTCTTCCTCTATTAGCACCTAAATATATAGGATATTTCAAAAAATTGGCTTCTTTATTAACAGCAGGGTCTGGTGAAAGAATAGGAAATACAATTTCACTATATTTTTTACCCGGAACAGGACCTATTACAATAATGTTTTTTTTATCAGAACTATAAGGTTGAAAATAAAGATTACCTATTTTCTCTTTCATTTCTGGAGGAATACGATCCGAAGGTGCTAATTCAAATCCTTTGGGTAAAATAAGTACAGCTCCTACATTTAATGCTCCTTTTTTACCATTAGCAAGAACTTGTTTTATTTGCATATCATAAGGAATTTTAACAACAGCTTCAAATACAGTATCTGGCAATATAGATTGAGGAACTTCAATATCAACAGGTTTTTTGGCTAGATGACAATTGGCACATACAATACGACCAGTAGCTTCCCGAGGATCTTCATATGCTTGTTGTGCAAAAATTGGATATGCTTCAGAAATAGCTGGCCAAGCTATTATTTTCATGAGGATTATTATTGAAATTGATCGAATCACACATTTTTTTATCCAATGACTACTATTTTTGTTTTGCATAGTTCAATTATTCTTTTTCAAAAAATTCATTAATAGGATACTTAGCTAAACTAGTAATCCTTATTTATAATTCTGTTCATTATAATAATAATGAAGATTATAAATCAAAAATATTCTACTCTACATTAGTAAGTAAAAAAACTACTTAATAATTAACAAATTATTTTATAATTAAAGTTTTATTTTTTTTATTCATTCATTGTATGATAAGTTGCTACAATAGAAGGAGATATACGATTTAAATGCCGAAAAATCCAATATTTAAAAACAGTATCTAAAATGACTGGAAAAGTAGAAACAAAACAAGATATTATATGTTTATTATGGGCAAATCCCAAATGCTCTAAAAAAAAGCCTATAACTATTTCCCAACCATGAGGTGAATGGAATCCAATACATAAATCTGTTAATAAAAGAATAAAGAAAGCTTTCATTGTATCACTTAAACTATAAAATAATTCTTGAATCCAAGAATTTAAAATAGCTAGTCTTTCTTTACCGAAAATAAAAACAGCGCTTAAACTAATAAAATAAATAATATCTGTGAATAACTGTAAAAGAGTATTTAAACTATTTTCATTATATGCTTTGACTAACTGAATTGTTTTTTGATGAATTTCTATATTAAGATCATGCGATTGTATTTTTTGTAAAGAATTTATCATTATTTTATCTAACCAAATAAGTTCTTCTATTTCTTGAAGTCGTTTTAATGCTATTTCTTGTTGAAAAGAATTAAGAAAAATTTGAAATTGATAAGTATTCCACCAATTTTTAAGCCATGGCTCTAAAAAACAAATTTTGAAAAAAATAGAAAATCCCCAAGGAAAAAAAAATAAAAATAACATGTATTGTAAAGAAGCCAATGCTTGATATCGAGATATTTGAAAATCTTGAAGAACTAATGAAGTTGATTGTCCTGTTAACTCTGCTTGAAATCCAGATAAAGTACGAGTTATTGAACGTGGTACAAGACCTATAGATTCATAAGCTGCTGTAGTAATTTTTGCAAAATCTACAAAATGTAAAGTGTTTTCTAAATTTTTTTTTTCAAAAGAAAAAAAGGAAAACGAATAATAATGCTTCCATGTATCTAAATCATTTAAACTAGCTTCAATCCAAGCTAATTTTTTATTCATCTGTTTAATTTTTTTTAAATCATTTTTTACTAAATTAGTTAAAATAAAAGAAGTTTTAATTTTAATAATTTTTTTTTTACAGTTAATTTTAATTTTGTTTAATTTATTTTTAATTTTTTTTACAAAATTTCTAGATGAGAAAAAAAAATATATATTTAAAGTCTTTTTAAAAAAAAAAAAAAAATAAAATTGCGGAAATATTAAAAATTTTTGTATAAATTTAGTAAAAACTAAAAAGTAATTATTAATTTTAGAAAAAGAAGAATTAAAAAAATTTGATAAAATTAAAACGAAAACATGTATAACGCTTAAAAAAAGTAAACTAACTTTATATTCTAAAAGACTGCAATATATTACAAATACATAATTATTTAAATTTGTATTTATATATAACATTATGGCTTGCCAAGACCGTCTTGAAGAAAATTTTTGATTTTTATAAGAAAAATAATCTTTTTTTATATATTGTATTTTTTTACTTGTTTTATAAGCTCTTTCCAAAGAACGATATGGAGTTTTTGATAACCAAGAATAAAACTGCGCGCAATAAGATTTCATAAATACTATTTCAAATTTGCTAAAATAAAATGGGAAAAAACAATATTAAAGTTTTTTTTGTAATTTATAATATATTAATTAGATAAATTAAATTTATTTTAAAATTTTTTCTTTTTCTTTTTCAATTTTAAAGACCTTCTATAGATATACGTAAAAATCGAGCTAACTCTGCAGCTTTTTCTTCTATTTCTCTCGAAGTTAATTTTTCTCCAAAACGTATTAAAGGAATATCTTGCCGACCTTTTATTTTCATATAAAGAATACGCCGAGGATAAATACCTTCTTGAACTTCCATACGTATTCCTTGTATATCTTTTATAAAAAAATTAATGTAAATACGTCGATTTTCTCCCGGAAATCCCCAACGAAATAAAGAAACAACTTTTTCTTTTTTATCAAATTTATTATAACCACTCCCTACATTCCACAAAATCGTACACCATAAATAAAAACTAAGAAATAATCCAGCAATACCATAAAAACACATTACAACCCCTTGAGGTACGAAAAAAATTTGTTGAGATGATAAAAAAGGTATTAAATCTTTACCAAAATAACTGGAAAGTCCAACGAAAAAAAATCCGAGTGAACCAAATAAAAGAATAAATGCCCAACAAAAATTACTGATTCTTCGAGATCCTATTATAGGTTCTACCCAAAGCCATTCAGATTCACGATTCATAGTAACATCTCCTAAAATTTATTAAATATATCTAGTATCTAACAAAAAAAGCTAAACTAAATTTTTTTACAAATTAAATGAATATTTAGTAGTTTAAAAAAAAAAATTAATATAGTTTTTTTATTTTATTTACATAAAGTAAAAAACTATATTAATTTTTTTTTAGAGAAATTTTTTAGAATTAAAATTTGTCATTTTTATTTATATATATATTTGTATATATAAACATATATATAAATATATATATTTATTAATTTAAATTTTATCAAATAAAAAAAATTTTAAGTTAATAAATAAACAAAATAACATCAAAAAAAATTTATTACTTAGTAAAAATTTTAGATTATTTCATCTTGTTCAATATATATAAATAAAGAAGCCATTGTAATTGCTGGAAAAACTAGACCTATTAAAGGAACCAAAATCGAAGGTAAGTAAGAAGCTGTCATAAAAGAATTACCTTTAATAATATTATTTGTAGAAAAAATAATTATAAAAAAATAAAAGAAATTAATTATAAATTATACCGTTTTTCTAAAAAAGATGTTAATATATTTTTTTATAATTATTTAAAAGTTTTTCAATATAACTTAGTTAACTTACTAGTTAAACTAAAAACGAATAAATAGAAAAAAATTAATTAAAATTTAAATAAAATAATTATATTAATATATAAAATTTTAGCATCTATATAAAAATTATAACATTTAAAAAGAATAAAAAAAATTTAATTAAAATTATTATTAAAAAAAAAATGTCAATTTAAAAAAAAGAATTATTACGTTCTTTATAAGCAGCTAGACCATAAAGCTCAAATATTTTACCTAAAACTCCTTTTAAAAGATTACGTGGAACAATTAAATCAAGTAGACCGTGATCGAATAAAGATTCAGCAACTTGAAAACCATATGGTATTTTTTGACGTAATGTTTGTTCAATGACTCTTTTACCAGCAAATGCAATATAAGCTTTAGGTTCAGCAATAATAATATCTCCTAACATACCAAAACTAGCAGTAACTCCACCGGTTGTAGGATATGTAAGAATAGCTATATAAAGTAGTTTTTTTTTAGCTTGATGAAGTTGTAAAACAGAAGAAATTTTTGCCATTTGCATTAAACTTAATGTTCCTTCTTGCATACGTGCTCCTCCAGAAGAACATACAATAATTAATGGTATAGATTTTTCAGTAGCATATTCAATAAGACGGGTTATTTTTTCACCTACTACAGAACCCATACTGCCCCCCATAAATTGAAACTCCATAACTCCAAGAGCAATTAAATTTTTATTTAATTTACCTATACCTGTTTGAATAGCATCAGTTAAACCTGTTCTTTTTTGATAAAAAAGAACACGATTTTTATAAGAATCTTCATCAGAAAATTTGAGAACATCTCGAGCAACTATATCTTCATCCATAGGTTGCCAAGTTCCACGATCAATTAAAAGTTCAATTCTTTCTGTACTACTTATTTGTAAATGATATCCACACTCTTCACAAACAGATTTATTTTGTTTTAAAAATCTGACATAAAGAATATTTTCACAATTATCACAACGAGTCCATAGTCCATTAGTAGTATTAACTTTAAGTCTTTTTCTTTCATTAAGAATATATTCTTTTGTTGCTTTTTCAATAGAAGCTCCAATTAATCCACCAAATCGACGTTTATCTTCAAACCAATTCATTAAAGACATATTAATAGTTTTTTTTTTAGTTTTTTATATTAATGATAAATATATACTTTATATAATTAATATTATTTAATAATGAATAATATTCAATTTTTTTTCATGGTTTAGAAGGGATTTGAACCCTTGACTTTATGGTTCGGAACCATACGCTCTAATCCACTGAGCTACAAAACCTTCGAAAAAAATTACTAATTAGTAAAAAATTAGCAATAAGTAGAAAAAAATCTATAGATTTTTTTCTACTTATTGCTAATTTCTTTGTTTTTTTTTACTAAATTTAAAAACTTATTTTGACAAAAAGAAAAAATTAAATAAAAAATTTAAATTATACAGTATCAATTGTCTCAAATTCAAATTTAATTTCTTTCCAAACTTCACAAGCTGCAGCCAATTCAGGACTCCATTTAGTAGCTTCACGAATAATTTCATTTCCTTCACGAGCAAGATCACGTCCTTCATTACGAGCTTGTACACAAGCTTCTAAAGCAACTCTATTAGCAACTGCACCAGGTGCATTACCCCAAGGGTGACCTAAAGTTCCTCCACCAAACTGTAATACAGAATCATCTCCAAAAATTTCAGTTAATGCTGGCATATGCCAAACATGAATACCGCCAGAAGCTACAGGTAAAACACCTGGTAAAGAAACCCAATCTTGAGTAAAGTAAATACCACGACTTCTATCTTTTTCAATATAATCATCACGAAGTAGATCAACAAACCCTAAAGTTACTTGACGTTCTCCTTCAAGTTTACCTACTACCGTACCAGCGTGAATATGATCTCCACCTGATAAACGTAACGCTTTAGCTAATACACGGAAATGCATACCATGGTTTTTTTGTCGATCAATAACTGCATGCATTGCACGGTGAATATGAAGAAGTAAACCATTATCACGGCAATAATGAGCCAAACTAGTATTTGCAGTAAAACCACCTGTTAAATAGTCATGCATTACAATAGGCATGCCTAATTCTCTAGCAAATTGTGCTCTTTTCATCATTTCTTCAGATGTACCTGCGGTAGCATTTAAATAATGACCTTTAATTTCACCTGTTTCAGATTGAGATTTATAGATAGCTTCAGCACAAAATAAGAAACGGTCTCTCCAACGCATAAATGGTTGAGAATTTACGTTTTCATCATCTTTTGTGAAATCAAGTCCACCACGAAGACATTCATATACAGCTCTACCATAATTTTTAGCAGATAAACCTAATTTTGGTTTAATAGTACACCCTAATAATGGACGACCATATTTGTTTAATTTATCTCGTTCAACTTGAATACCATGAGGTGGACCTTGGAAAGTTTTGGAATAAGCTGGAGGAATACGTAAATCTTCTAGACGTAAAGCTCGTAAAGCTTTAAATCCAAAAACATTACCAACAATAGAAGTAAATAAATTGGTAACAGAACCTTCTTCAAATAAATCTAATGGGTAAGCAACATAAGCAATATATTGATTATCTTCTCCAGGAACTGCTTCAAGATCATAGCATCGTCCTTTATAACGATCAAGACTAGTAAGGCCATCAGTCCAAACAGTAGTCCATGTACCAGTAGAAGATTCTGCAGCTACTGCAGCTCCTGCCTCTTCAGCTGGCACTCCTGGTTGAGGAGTCATTCGAAATGCTGCTAAAATATCAGTTTCTTTAGTTTGATAATCTGGAGTGTAATAAGTTAATCTGTAATCTTTAACACCAGCTTTAAATCCAACACCTGCTTTAGTCTCTGTTTGTGGTGACATAGGTCCCTCTTTACAACTCAATTTATAACTCTTGCAAGGATTAGGTCTACTCGACAAATAAGTTTTTTTATAAGACTAAAAAAACGTTTTTGGTATTTAATTTTGTCTATTTTTAGACAAAGTTTTTTTAATATAACAAAACAGTATTATTGTATATTATTTTTTATATTTGATGCAACTCAGATTATTTTTTAGTAAGTAATTTTTACTTGTTTAAGCATTGACCTAATAATCTTTTGAATGTTAAACTAATTAATAAAAAGAAATTTTAATTAAAATATATTAAAAAATAAAAAAACAAAATATTTTTTCATTTATTTTTTTTTTGTTTTTACATTTTTTTATTTTTTCTATTTGATTTGCTTATATCTAGATATAAGTAATTAGTTTAAGATAAATATTTTATTTAATAATTAAATGATCGAATTGATACTAAACATTTTTCAATATAATAAGCAACTAATTTATTACTTTTAAATTTTATGAAAACAAATTTTCGTGCTTTTGGGACTTCAACACTTGTTGCTAAAAATATAGGACGTATTACTCAAATTATTGGTCCCGTATTAGATGTTACTTTTTCTCCAGGTAAAATGCCTAATATTTATAATTCTTTAATAGTTAAAGGTCAAAATACAGCAAATCAAGAAATTAATGTTACTTGTGAAGTACAACAATTATTAGGAAATAATAAGGTTCGAGCTGTTGCTATGAGTGCGACAGATGGTTTAATGAGAGGAATGGAAGTTATTGATACAGGAGCTCCTTTGAGTGTTCCAGTTGGAGAAGCTACTCTTGGACGTATTTTTAACGTTTTAGGAGAAACAGTTGATAATCTTGGTCCTGTAGATGCTAGTACAACTTTTCCTATTCATAGATCTGCTCCAGCTTTTACACAATTAGATACTAAATTATCCATTTTTGAAACAGGAATTAAAGTCGTTGATCTTTTAGCTCCTTATCGACGTGGTGGAAAAATTGGATTATTTGGAGGAGCTGGTGTAGGAAAAACTGTACTTATCATGGAATTAATTAATAATATTGCTAAAGCACATGGTGGTGTATCTGTATTTGGTGGAGTAGGAGAACGTACTCGTGAAGGAAATGATCTTTATATGGAAATGAAAGAATCAAAAGTAATTAATGAAGAAAATATTTCAGAATCAAAAGTAGCTTTGGTTTATGGGCAAATGAATGAGCCACCTGGAGCTCGTATGAGAGTAGGATTAACTGCTTTAACAATGGCTGAATATTTTCGAGATGTTAATAAACAAGATGTACTTTTATTTATTGATAATATTTTTCGTTTTGTTCAAGCCGGCTCAGAAGTTTCTGCTTTATTAGGTAGGATGCCATCTGCTGTAGGGTATCAACCAACTTTAAGTACAGAAATGGGTACTTTACAAGAAAGAATAACTTCAACAAAAGAAGGATCTATTACGTCAATTCAAGCAGTTTATGTACCTGCAGATGATTTGACTGACCCAGCTCCTGCGACAACTTTTGCACATCTAGATGCAACTACTGTATTATCCAGAGGACTAGCAGCCAAAGGTATTTATCCAGCAGTAGATCCTTTAGATTCAACTTCGACTATGCTTCAGCCTTGGATTGTAGGCGAAGAGCATTATGACACAGCTCAGGGAGTTAAGCAGACATTACAACGCTATAAAGAACTACAAGATATTATAGCTATTCTTGGACTTGATGAATTATCAGAAGAAGATAGATTGACTGTCGCAAGAGCACGAAAAATTGAACGTTTTTTATCCCAACCTTTTTTTGTAGCAGAAGTATTTACAGGTTCTCCAGGTAAATATGTTAGTCTTACTGAAACTATTAAAGGTTTTCAAATGATTCTTTCTGGAGAATTAGATAGTTTTCCTGAGCAAGCTTTTTATTTAGTAGGTAATATTGATGAAGCTACTGCAAAAGCTGCAACCTTACAAGTGGAGAATTGAGAAAAAAATGACCCTAAATCTTCGTGTAATGGCTCCAAATCGAATTGTTTGGAATTCTGACGTACAAGAAATTATTTTATCAACAAATAGTGGCCGAATTGGTATATTACCTAACCATGCGCCACTTTTAACAGCCTTAGATATAGGTATTATAAAAATACGACTTAATGAAAAATGGTCTACTATGGCATTAATGGGTGGTTTTGCTATGATAGACAACAATCAAATGACTATTTTGGTGAATGAAGCAGAAAAAGCTAATGAAATAAATTTACAAGAAGCTCAAGAAGCTTTTCAAATGGCTCAAACTAAATTATCTCAAGCAAACGGTCGAAAACAGGCTATTGAGGCCAATTTAACTTTGAAAAGAGCAAAAGCACGCTTAGAAGCTATTGAAGCTACTTCTTAAATTTTTTCAAATTTAGTGAATTCAATGGCATATTATTTTATATGCCATTGAGTTTTTTTACTAACTGTTTACCTACTATTGGATTTGAACCAATGACTCTCGCCGTATGAAAGCGATACTCTAAACCACTGAGTTAAGTAGGCCATTAATATTTTAGCCTATTAATTAACATATAAGCAACATTTTTTAAATATATTAAAAAAAAAAGAAATATAAAATAAAAAAATTTTATTTTATTAAAGAATTCTATTGACAAAAAAAAAAATTACAGTATTATATATTACTTAAAAATAATAGTAAGGGCTATAGCTCAGCGGTAGAGCACCTCGTTTACACGTGCGCCAATGTTTTTTTAAATTTTTATCGGATTATACGATTCACAACAAACTAAATTTTGTGAAATATTTTGTCTTACTTTTATAATTATTTTTTAATCAATATAACAGAACAATAGCATGACAAATAATAAAATTTTCATTTATTTTAAATAAAAATTTATTTTTTTAGTTGATATGGTAAATTTGAAAATTATTCAATGCTAAGCATGATGAGGATAGTACGAGGACCTCAAGATATTCTATTTTCTTACTTCATAAGCTTTAAGGTGTATAAAGTTTCAAAATTTGCAAGTAATAGAAACTTATTCTAAGTTAATCCATGCTAAATTAAGCAGACCTATGTCAATATTCACTTTTTTTTTTAACTTTGGGATTGCTTTAATAAAAATTTTTAAGCACACGGAGCTATCTTATTATTTTAATAAAAAAAGGATAGCAAAATAACTAAATTTTTTTTTAGTTGATGAAAGAGCCCAATGCAAAAAAACTGCATGTTGGGTTCCTAAAATAGTTATAATGAAAAATTTAAATGCACATTTTCAACTATTTTACCGAGACTGTCTACGGTTCGAATCCGTATAGCCCTAAATTATTAAAATATTTAGTATTTGAATTATTATTGTTATTTACTACTTAATATATTTGTTTATAGTTTTTCCAGAAGCATATTGAATATATATATACATATAATTAAATAAAATATTTAATTAATTAAATTTTTTTTATTTTACAGGAGTATATTAATGTTTTTATTATCTAAATACAATTCTTTTTTTATTTTTTTATTAATAGCCAGTTTTATTCCTATATTAACTTTTTTTCTTTCGAAAATTTTAACACCTATTAGTAATAATAATAAAGGACCAGAAAAACTTACTAGTTATGAATCAGGTATAGAACCAATGGGTGATGCTTGGATCCAGTTTCAAATTCGCTATTATATGTTTGCTTTAGTTTTTGTAATTTTCGATGTAGAAACAGTTTTTCTTTATCCTTGGGCTATGAGTTTTAATCAATTAGGTATATTTGCTTTCATTGAAGCTTTAGTTTTTGTATTTATTTTAATTATTGGTTTAGTTTATGCATGGCGTAAAGGAGCACTAGAATGGTCTTAAATTTTAACTATTACAATTTATTACAATTATAAAAATCAATCAAATTAATAATTTTATGAAGCCACTTATAAATTCACTTTCTAATCAAAAAAATTCAAATTCATTTATTTTAACCACTTTTAATGATTTTTCAAATTGGGCTAGGCTTTCTAGTTTATGGCCACTTCTCTATGGTACTAGTTGTTGTTTTATTGAATTTGCGTCATTAATTGGCTCACGTTTTGATTTTGATCGTTATGGTTTAGTTCCAAGATCCAGTCCACGACAAGCAGATCTTATAATAACAGCTGGTACTGTAACAATGAAAATGGCACCATCTTTAGTAAGATTATATGAACAAATGCCCGAGCCTAAATATGTAATTGCTATGGGAGCATGTACAATTACAGGAGGTATGTTTAGTACAGATTCTTATAGTACAGTTCGTGGAGTAGATAAATTAATTCCTGTAGATATTTATTTACCTGGTTGTCCGCCAAAACCAGAAGCTATTATAGATGCTATAATCAAACTTCGTAAAAAAGTAGCGCAAGAAACATATAAAGATAAATCTAAATTTAAACAAGGAGAAAGATATTTAACATTAAATCATAAATTTAATTCTATATCTACGCTTAATACTACACAATATAATAAACAAATATATCCTCAACTTTCTAAACCTCAATTTAATTCAAGTTTAGAAACTTTTGCTCCAACTGAAAAAAATGAAAATTTAACTTTTTTTTTAAAAAAATAAAATAATAAAAAAAATATTTAAAATAAATAGGATTTTATAATAACTTCAATATGTTAAATACTTATACAAATAATTCTACTACTACTAAAATACAAGGGCGATTATCCGCTTGGCTAGCAAAACATAATTTAGCCCATCGACCTTTAGGTTTTGATTATCAAGGTGTAGAAATTTTACAAATTAGATCTGAAAATTGGCTTTCTATAGCGGTTGCTTTATATGTTTATGGTTTCAATTATCTTCGTTCTCAATGTGCTTATGATGTAGCACCTGGTGGGTTATTAGCTAGTGTATATCATTTTACAAAAATACAAAATAATGCAGATCAGCCAGAAGAAATATGTATAAAAATTTTTGTATCAAGACAAAAACCTAAAATACCATCTGTTTTTTGGATTTGGAAAAGTGCGGATTTTCAAGAACGAGAATCTTACGATATGTTAGGAATTTCTTATGAAAACCACCCACGTCTTAAACGTATATTAATGCCTGATACTTGGATTGGTTGGCCTTTACGTAAAGATTACATTGTACCGGATTTTTATGAGTTACAAGATGCTTATTAATCTAAATTTAAGAGCTAATTAAAAATAAAATGTATTAGAGTTACTAAATGTTAAAATTATTGTTGTTAAATAATAAAAAAATAACCAACATTAATTAAAGATAAATTTTTTTTTGAAAAAATTTTGTTTTATTGTCTAATTTAAGACAATAAAACAAAATAATGTATATATAAATATATAAGAAAGTCAAAAAAAGTTTTTTTTATAATGCCAGAAACCAGATTTGAACTGGTGACACAAGGATTTTCAGTCCTCTGCTCTACCAACTGAGCTATTCCGGCTTTTTCATTGGCTTATCCTAACATAAATTTCTAGTTAATGTCAATTAACTTTGGGGGTAGAGGGACTTGAACCCTCACGGTCAATAAAGCCAACGGATTTTCTTTTTACTACAATTTAAATTGTTGCTAAAATTAACATGTAAAATTGGACTCTATCTTTATCCTTGCTTAATTTCTAATTTAAATAAGATTTTTTCACTTGTATTAATAAATGAAATTCAATTAAAAAAATTTAAATATTATTCATTAGGATAGCTTCCATTGAGTCTCTGCACCTATTTTATTTTTAAAATAAAATAATATTTGGCTCAGGATTGCTTATATTTTTTTCAACCTAAGTTTCCCTGAATTTGAAAGCTAGCATTTAGTAAGTTTTTTTACTAATGCTCAAATTATTTAAGTCCGTAGCGTCTACCAATTTCGCCATACCCCCTTTTTTTAGTTAATCAAAATTAAAAAATAAAATTACATAAAAAAACTTAATATCTAATATTGTTGTTATTAATAATTATAGTATTTTATAAAATTTAAAGCAATACTTTATATAAATATATATATGTAATTTTTTTTTAATTAATAAAAAAAAAATTTTTGTAAGTAATAATTATTGCATTATTAAAAATTTATTGATATAATTAATGAACTGGTTGAGTTACTTAAATTAAAAAAAATTATTTAATATTATTATTAATAAAGCCTGCTTAGCTCAGAGGTCAGAGCACCGCACTTGTAATGCGATGGTCATCGGTTCGACTCCGATAGCGGGCTTTTTTAATATGAAACATATTATTAAAAATAAATATTAAAAATAAAAAATTTAAAACTTTTAAATTTTTATTTATATAGTTTATTTATACAAAAAAATAATATTGTTTTTTTTTGTACTGTCTCTCATGTTATGATGTTTTTGACTAAAAAAAAAAATATAATTTTTTGGTAAAAAAAAGTTAAATAAATTTAAAATAAAAAAACTTTATAAATAAAAACAAATTGATTAAATATGTTTTATTTTTTATTATTAATAATAATATTACTTTTTTTTTATTTCTTTGTAAAAATAAGGAGTTTTTATGTCCCGTTATCGAGGACCTCGTGTAAAAATAATACGTCGCTTAGGAGTTTTACCAGGATTAACAAATAAAACACCACAATTAAAATCTAGTTCTGCCAATCAATTGACTTCTAATAAAAAAATTTCTCAATATCGAATTCGTTTAGAAGAAAAACAAAAATTACGTTTTCATTATGGAATAACAGAACGACAATTACTTAATTATGTACGTATTGCTAGAAAAGCGAAAGGATCAACAGGCGAAATATTATTACAACTACTCGAAATGCGTTTAGATAATGTTATTTTTCGATTAGGTATGGCTCCTACGATTCCTGGAGCAAGACAACTAGTCAATCATAGACATATTATAGTTAATCACCGTATAGTAGATATACCAAGTTATCGGTGTAAACCTCAAGATTTTATTACTATAAAAAATAGGCAAAAATCTCAAGATATAATTACTAAAAATATAGATTTTAATCAAAAATCTAAAATACCAAATCATTTAACTTATAATTTTTTAGAAAAAAAAGGATTTGTTAATCAAATAATAGATCGTGAATTAATTAATTTAAAAATAAATGAATTGTTAGTTGTAGAATATTATTCTCGTCAAGCTTAACTAAAATTTATTAGTTTTTTTAATTACATATATAATGTATAAAACATATACAAATATAAAAACTTGTAACTTAGGAAAGAGAGGGATTCGAACCCTCGGTAAACAAAAATTTACATAGCATTTCCAATGCTACGCCTTCGACCACTCGGCCATCTTTCCTATAGTATTTCTTTGTAATTTTAAAGCATAAGTTTAAAGAATAGCAAGTTTGTTTAATTAATAAATTCTACTTTTTTAAAGATTTTATTTAATATATATATATATATATATAAAATAAACATGTATATATATTTTTATTTAAATAAATTATTTGTTAAAAATTATTTTAATGGATTTATTCTCAAATAAAGGGAATATGAAAATTTTTTCAAAGCTCTATTTAATTATGCCTCGATCTCAAAAAAATGATAATTTTATTGATAAAACTTTTACAATTGTTGCAGACATTTTATTACGAATAATTCCAACTTCACAAAGGGAAAAAGAAGCTTTTACATATTATAGAGATGGTGTGATTTGAATTTTGAATTCTTAAAAAAGAGAATAAAACATGAAAATATTTAATTGCATGAAACTTATACTTAGTGAAGGTTAATTTGAAAAAAAAAAAAAATAATTCCTTCTGTCGTGTACCTTCGATTGATGTAGCCTTTAATTTTTTCCTTTTTTTAAATTGAAAATATTAAGCAAAAGGTTAAAGCTATAATTTTATTTTATAAGCCTACATAGTTGGAAAAGCATTACGTGTAGAAATCGACAACACAAAAACTTCGTAAAATTTTTAATAAAATTTGTTTTATATTCAATAGTAAAAACTATTTACTAATAAATTTATGGTTAGAAAAACAAAAATCCATCTCATTTGTAAATTGGGTACTCATATAACCATCGGAGATTGTCGAGAAAGCTAATCCTTTAAAAAACAAAGTGTTAAGAACAAAGAAAAATTTAAAAATGAAATTTGAAATTAAAGTAAAAATCCTTTTTAAAAAAAGGATGGTTAGCTCTTTTTTTTGAAAAACTAGCCCTTGATATTTTATTATATTGGGTAAAATTTTTTGCAAATTTTATAGATTAATCCCTTTTTATATATTAAACAAGAGAAGCCGTATGAAATGAAAATTTCATGTACGGTTTTGAAACAAAGTTTATAGAATTTTATAAACGATTGTAACGAATGTCAGCTCAATCTGAAGGAGAATATGCAGAAGCTTTACAAAACTATTATGAAGCTATGCGCTTAGAAATTGACCCTTATGATCGAAGTTATATACTTTACAATATAGGGCTTATTCATACAAGTAATGGAGAACACGCAAAAGCTTTAGAATATTATTTTCAAGCATTAGAGCGAAATCCATCTTTACCACAAGCTTTTAATAATATGGCTGTGATCTGTCATTACGTGCGGCTATCAATATAATATATTTTTTTAGTAAAAAAACTACCACAAATTATAAATAAAAAAAAAAAGTGGAGACTTATTACATATAAATCATTAAAAAAGATTTTTATTAGCTGTAATAAATAAAAACTTCATTAAAAGTCTAAAAACAAAAAATGATTTAAATGAAAGTCTAAAACCTCTATGGATAATGTAATTAAATTTGTTAAAAAAGCACCGTAACGATCCAGTATTTAAATTGTGGTTCGATAAAAAAAATTGTTTTAAAAAATTCACTTATGTAATAAAATTGAAATTAAATAAACAGCGGTGTAGTCTCAGATCCTAAAGAGATAAAGTATTTTTGATAAATTAATTATTAAATACTAAAAAAATTTAATTAAAAATAAGATAGTTACCTTTTTTTTTTATAGGAGAAAAGACAAAAATAAAAAAAAGAAAAATTTTCATTTTTTTTATTTAAAACTTATTTCATTAACTAATTTTTTATTATAAACCTATTATATTAATTGAATTTGCATAATTTTTTTTTGATTAGGTAATCATATATATTAAATTTAATTAAATGAGCCGTATGAGGTAGGAAACTCTCATGTACGGTTCTAAGAGAGGATACTTTTATCTATCTTAACCGAGGAGAACAAGCTATTCAGCAAGGAGATTCTGAAACATCCGACGCTTGGTTTAACCAAGCAGCAGATTATTGGAGACAAGCAATATCACTTGCTCCAAGCAATTATATTGAAGCACAAAATTGGTTAAAAATAACAGGACGTTTTAAATAAAAAAAAATATATATATAAAAAATAAACTTTAATTATTTTAATTAAAAATGTAATTAAAATTATATGGTCCATTATGCACCATAAAGATGTGTCATAATAAATTTGAATACCTGCCCTAGGTAACTTCTGTATTATAGTTGCTCCAGTTTTAAACTGAGAAAAAAAAAGTTAAATAATAAAATTTTTTAGAAGTTTACTATTTATTATTGGTGGGTTTTTCCTATGCCTCGTCTGAAGAGAGGAGAATCTAGATGACTATTCGTTCACCGGAACCAGAAGTCAAAATTATGGTAGAAAAAGATCCCGTAAAAACTTCTTTTGAAAAATGGGCTAAACCAGGGCATTTTTCAAGAACTTTAGCTAAGGGTCCTAATACTACAACTTGGATTTGGAACTTACATGCTGATGCTCATGATTTTGACAGTCATACAAATGATTTGGAAGAAATTTCTCGTAAAGTATTTAGTGCTCACTTTGGTCAATTAGCTGTTATTTTTATCTGGCTAAGTGGTATGTATTTTCATGGGGCTCGTTTTTCAAATTATGAAGCATGGTTAAGTGATCCTACTCATATTAAACCTAGTGCTCAAGTTGTTTGGCCAATAGTAGGACAAGAAATTTTGAATGGAGATGTAGGTGGAGGTTTTCAAGGAATACAAATAACCTCCGGCTTTTTTCAACTTTGGCGGGCATCTGGAATAACTAATGAATTACAGCTTTATTCAACTGCCATTGGTGGATTAGTTTTTGCAGCTTTAATGCTTTTTGCTGGGTGGTTTCATTATCACAAAGCTGCTCCTAAATTAGCTTGGTTTCAAAATGTAGAATCTATGTTAAATCATCATTTAGCAGGATTATTAGGTTTAGGATCCTTATCTTGGGCAGGACACCAAGTACATGTTTCCTTACCTATTAATAGACTTTTAGATGCCGGAGTAGATCCTAAAGAAATACCACTTCCTCATGAATTTATTTTAAATCGTGATCTTTTAGCGCAGCTTTATCCAAGTTTTTCAAAAGGATTAACCCCTTTTTTTACTCTAAATTGGTCAGAATATTCAGATTTTTTAACTTTTCGCGGAGGATTAAACCCAATTACTGGAGGTTTATGGTTAACTGATACAGCGCATCATCATTTAGCTATTGCAGTTCTTTTTTTGATAGCTGGTCATATGTATCGAACTAATTTTGGTATTGGTCATAGCATGAAAGAAATTTTAGAAGCTCATAAAGGTCCATTTACAGGCGAAGGCCATAAAGGATTATATGAAATTTTAACTACTTCATGGCATGCTCAGCTAGCTATTAATTTAGCTATGCTAGGTTCTTTAACTATCATAGTAGCTCATCATATGTATGCTATGCCTCCTTACCCATATTTAGCCACTGATTATGCTACTCAACTTTCGCTATTTACACATCATATGTGGATTGGTGGTTTTATTATAGTTGGAGCTGCTGCACACGCAGCTATTTTTATGGTAAGAGACTATGATCCAACAACTCAATATAACAATTTATTAGATCGTGTTTTACGGCACCGTGATGCAATAATATCACATTTAAACTGGGTTTGTATATTTTTAGGCTTCCATAGTTTTGGGCTATATATTCATAATGATACAATGAGTGCTTTAGGTCGTCCTCAAGATATGTTTTCAGATACTGCTATACAATTACAGCCAGTTTTTGCTCAATGGATACAAAATACTCATGCTTTAGCACCTAGCTTAACAGCTCCCAATGCAACAGCAAGTACTAGTTTAACTTGGGGAGGTGGTGATTTAGTTGCAGTAGGTGGAAAAGTTGCTTTATTACCAATTCCATTAGGAACGGCGGACTTTTTGGTACATCATATTCATGCTTTTACTATTCACGTAACTGTCTTAATACTTTTAAAAGGTGTTTTATTTGCTCGTAGTTCTCGTTTAATACCTGATAAAGCTAATCTTGGTTTTAGATTTCCTTGTGATGGGCCTGGAAGAGGAGGAACATGCCAAGTATCTGCCTGGGATCATGTTTTCTTAGGCTTATTCTGGATGTACAATGCTATTTCTGTCGTTATTTTTCATTTTAGCTGGAAAATGCAATCTGATGTATGGGGCAGTATTAGCGATCAAGGAATTGTTACTCATATTACAGGAGGAAATTTTGCACAAAGTTCAATCACAATTAATGGCTGGCTTCGTGATTTTCTATGGGCACAAGCATCTCAAGTAATTCAATCTTATGGTTCTTCATTATCTGCATATGGTCTTTTATTTTTAGGTGCTCATTTTGTTTGGGCTTTTAGTTTAATGTTTTTATTTAGTGGTCGTGGATATTGGCAAGAACTTATTGAGTCTATTGTTTGGGCTCATAATAAATTAAAAGTTGCCCCTGCTATTCAGCCTAGAGCCTTAAGTATTGTACAAGGTCGTGCTGTAGGAGTAGCTCATTACCTTCTGGGTGGGATTGCCACAACATGGGCATTCTTCCTAGCGAGAATTATTTCAGTAGGATAATGGCTAGGAGGATTTGAAAAGCATTATGGCATCAAGATTTCCAAAATTTAGCCAGGGCCTATCTCAAGACCCAACTACTCGTCGTATTTGGTTTGGTATTGCCACTGCACATGACTTTGAAAGTCATGATGATATGACTGAAGAGCGTTTGTATCAAAAAATTTTTGCTTCTCACTTTGGTCAGCTAGCAATTATTTTTTTATGGACCTCTGGTAACTTATTTCACGTAGCTTGGCAGGGTAATTTTGAAGCATGGGGACAAGATCCTTTACATGTACGACCAATTGCTCATGCAATTTGGGATCCACATTTTGGTCAACCAGCCGTAGAAGCATTTACTCGAGGCGGAGCATCAGGTCCAGTTAATATAGCTTATTCTGGAGTATATCAATGGTGGTATACAATTGGTTTACGTACTAATCAAGATCTTTATACTGGAGCTCTTTTTTTACTATTTCTTTCAGCTCTTTTTCTAATAGCAGGTTGGTTACATTTACAACCAAAATGGAAACCAAGTGTTTCATGGTTTAAAAATGCAGAATCTCGTCTTAATCACCATTTATCAGGACTTTTTGGAGTAAGTTCTTTAGCATGGACTGGACATTTAGTTCATGTAGCTATTCCTGAATCTCGAGGTGAACATGTAAGATGGAATAACTTGTTAACAGCATTACCACATCCCCAAGGTTTAGGACCTTTTTTTGCAGGACAATGGAATGTTTATGCTCAAAATCCTGATTCAAATAGTCATTTATTTGGTACTAGTGAAGGATCTGGTACTGCTATTTTAACTTTCCTTGGAGGGTTTCATCCACAAACACAAAGTTTGTGGTTAACTGATATGGCTCACCATCATTTAGCTATTGCAGTTGTTTTTATTATAGCTGGTCATATGTATAGAACTAATTTTGGTATTGGTCATAGTATGAAAGAAATTTTAGAAGCACATACTCCTCCAGGAGGCCGTTTGGGTCGTGGACATAAAGGTCTCTATGATACAGTTAATAATTCTCTTCATTTTCAATTAGGTCTTGCTTTAGCTTCTTTAGGAGTTATTACTTCTTTAGTAGCTCAACACATGTATTCTTTACCTCCATACGCATTTATAGCACAAGATTTTACTACTCAAGCTGCATTATATACTCATCACCAATATATTGCCGGATTTATAATGACAGGTGCTTTTGCTCACGGAGCTATTTTTTTTATAAGAGATTATAATCCAGAACAAAACAAAGATAATGTATTGGCAAGAATGTTAGAGCATAAAGAAGCAATTATATCGCATTTAAGTTGGGCTAGTCTTTTTTTAGGCTTCCATACTTTGGGACTTTATGTTCATAATGACGTTATGCTTGCTTTTGGTACTCCAGAAAAACAAATTTTAATTGAGCCTGTATTTGCTCAATGGATACAATCTGCTCATGGTAAAGCTTTATATGGTTTTGATGTACTTTTATCATCAGTAGATAGTCCAGCTTTCAATGCTGGCCAGACTATATGGCTACCAGGTTGGTTAGATGCTATTAATAATAATAGCAATTCATTGTTTTTAACAATTGGTCCTGGAGATTTTTTAGTTCACCATGCTATTGCTTTAGGTTTACATACAACTACATTGATTTTAGTAAAAGGTGCTTTAGATGCACGTGGCTCTAAATTAATGCCAGACAAAAAAGAATTTGGTTATAGTTTTCCGTGCGATGGTCCAGGTCGAGGTGGAACTTGTGATATTTCAGCATGGGATGCTTTTTATTTAGCTGTTTTTTGGATGCTAAATACTATTGGATGGGTTACTTTTTATTGGCATTGGAAACATATTACTTTATGGCAAGGAAATGTAGCTCAATTTAACGAATCTTCTACATATTTAATGGGGTGGTTGCGAGATTATTTATGGTTAAATTCTTCGCAACTAATTAATGGTTATAATCCGTTTGGTATGAATAGTTTGTCTGTTTGGGCATGGATGTTTTTATTTGGACATCTTGTCTGGGCTACTGGGTTTATGTTTTTAATTTCTTGGCGTGGATATTGGCAAGAACTTATTGAAACTTTGGCTTGGGCTCATGAACGTACGCCTTTAGCTAATTTAGTTCGCTGGAAAGACAAACCAGTAGCTCTTTCTATTGTTCAAGCACGGCTAGTTGGGTTAGCTCATTTCTCAGTAGGTTATATATTTACTTATGCTGCTTTTTTAATTGCTTCTACATCAGGTAAATTTGGTTAATAATTATTAAATAAAATAAAAAAAAAGTTATTGAACAGGATAAATTATGGCTTAAAAACCAAAATATATCCTGTTCAATATGCAAAAAAATAGAAAAAAATTAAAAAAAAATGTAAACAAAATTTTTTTTTTTACTTTTTTTACTAAAACAAATAAATTACTTATTAAAAAAAAAACAATGGCAAAAAAAAGTCTTATTGAGAGAGAAAAAAAAAAACAAAAATTAGAAAAAAAATACTATAATTTTCGTCAATCTATGAAAAAAAAAATAAAGGAAACTTTATCTTTAGATGAAAAATGGGAATTTCAAAAACAATTACAAACTTTACCACGTAATAGTGCACCTACAAGACTTCATCGTCGCTGTTTTTTAACTGGAAGACCTAGAGCAAACTATCGTGATTTTGGTTTATCTAGACATGTATTAAGAGAAATGGCTCATGCATGTTTTTTACCTGGAATAACTAAATCCAGTTGGTAAAAAATTTTGAAAAAAAAAAAAAAAATGAAAAAAAACTGTAATTAAAAAGCCCCCCTAAATTTAACTTCTAATCATAACTGGGGGGTTTCATGAAAAAATTCAAAAAGAATTATTGTTTAATAATTTAAAAGTATGTTATTATAATATAACGAATATAACGCGGAGTAGAGCAGCCTGGTAGCTCGCAAGGCTCATAACCTTGAGGTCATGGGTTCAAATCCCGTCTCCGCTAAATTTATATTATATATAAATTTATTTAAAGATATAATGCAAAGTTTATTATTATTTTTTAAAATTTTTTTCCTTAAATTACTTTTTTGTTTTTTAAAAATAAAAAAAAAAAGGCGGGTAGCGGGAATCGAACCCGCATATTCTCCTTGGCAAGGAGGAATTTTACCATTAAACTATACTCGCAGTTTTACTTTTTATATATATATATAAATATATATATACTTTTTTTTTAATATAGTCAATTATTTATTAATTTTTTTTAATTAACTATTTAATTCAAATAACTTTAAATAAAAAAAATAAAAAAATCTCCCTAGTAGAAATATTATATCAAAGGACTTGTAAAAACTGCCTTTTAAAACTTATAATATAAAATCTACATAGGGAAAAAAGTTAAAAGTTTTCTTTTTAATTTATAAACTTAAAAAGAAAATTTTATGATATAAAAGAATTAAGAACACCAACCAAAAAAACCAATCCAATCCATAATGAAGCACCTGAAAACACAACATTTTTACTACTTGACCAACCATCAGGAGAGGCAAGCACGACAGGTACACCAATTACTAATAAAAACGAAATAGCAATTAATGCAAATACAGCCAACTGAAAGGCAATAGTCATGGTTGTGATTCTCCAAGTTGAAAAATAAATTATACCATTAATCCTTTTCTAGTAATTATTTACTTACTCAGTCAAAAACATTCCAAATTTTCTTTTTTAATTTAAAAATTTAACATTTACTTTTCATTTATGTAACGATATTTTTAAATAAGTTTTTATTATTATATAATTAATGACCTTACTTTTTTTTATTTTCATTTAAAAAAAATAGGAGAGATGGCCGAGTGGTTGATGGCTCCGGTCTTGAAAACCGGCATAGTTTTAAAAACTGTCGAGGGTTCGAATCCCTCTCTCTCCTTTTTATGAGAAACATTTAAATTTTGTTAAAATGGCTCGACTAAAAAAAGTCGAGCCATTTTAAATTTTTAATAATTAATTTACTTTTTTAATTATTAATTAAGAGGTGTCATGGAAAGAACAGGCTCGAAATCACGATCAATTCCTTTTTCGAATCCAGCTGCAGCCGCACGTGCTCTTCCTGCATGCCATAAATGACCTATAAAAAAGAAAAATCCTAATACAAAATGAGAAGTAGCTAACCAACTTCGTGGAGAAACATAGTTTACTGCATTAATTTCAGTAGCTACGCCACCTACAGAATTTAAAGAACCTAATGGAGCATGAGTCATATATTCTGCAGAACGTCGTTCTTGCCAAGGTTGAATATCTTTTTTTAATTTACTCAAATCCAATCCATTAGGACCTCGTAAAGGTTCCAGCCATGGAGCACGAAGATCCCAAAAACGCATCGTTTCTCCTCCAAAAATAATTTCTCCAGTTGGAGAACGCATAAGATATTTACCTAAACCAGTAGGTCCTTGTGCAGAACCTACATTAGCTCCAAGTCGTTGATCTCTAACTAGGAAGGTGAAAGCTTGTGCTTGAGAAGCTTCTGGTCCAGTAGGACCATAAAATTCACTTGGATAAGCAGTATTATTAAACCAAACAAAACAACAAGCAATAATACCAAAACCAGCAATTGCACCAAGACTATAAGATAAATAAGCTTCTCCAGACCAAACAAGAGCACGACGAGCCCAAGCAAACGGTTTTGTTAAAATATGCCAAATTCCACCAAAAATGCAGATAGAACCTAACCAAACATGCCCTCCAATAATATCCTCTAAATTATCTACACTAACAATCCATCCTTCTCCACCAAAAGGGGATTTAAGTAAATAACTAAATATAACATTAGGATTAAGAGTAAGATTTGTAATTTTTCTTACATCGCCCCCTCCAGGAGCCCAAGTATCATAAACACCCCCAAAATATAGAGCTTTAAATACTAAAAGAAAGGCTCCAGCACCTAATAAAATTAAATGAATACCTAAAATTGTAGTCATTTTATTTTTATCTTTCCAAACATAACCAAAAAATGGAAAAGATTCTTCTAAAGTTTCTGGTCCAATAAGCGCATGATAAATACCTCCAAAACCCAAAACGGCGGAAGAAATTAAATGAAGTACTCCAGATACAAAATATGGAAAAGTGTCTATAACTTCTCCACCAGGGCCTACTCCCCACCCTAAGGTAGCTAAATGGGGAAGTAAAATTAATCCTTGTTCATACATAGGTTTTTCTGGTACAAAATGAGCTACTTCAAAAAGATTCATTGCTCCAGCCCAGAATACAATTAATCCAGCATGAGCTACATGAGCACCTAGTAATTTACCAGATAAATTAATAAGTCTAGCATTACCAGCCCACCAAGCAAAACCAGTCGTTTCTTGATCACGACCACCTAAAGACAAGGTTCCATTAAAGAGCGTTTCCACGGGGTAGAACCTCCTCGGGGAATACAAGATTTTCATGAGGCTGATCTTGAGCTGCCATCCAAGCACGAATACCTTCATTTAAAAGAATATTTTTAGTATAGAAAGTTTCAAATTCAGGATCTTCCGCTGCACGAATTTCCTGAGAAACAAAGTCATAAGCTCTTAAATTTAAAGCTAAACCAACTACTCCAATAGCGCTCATCCATAAACCGGTTACTGGAACAAATAACATAAAAAAATGCAACCAGCGTTTATTAGAAAATGCAACACCAAAAATTTGAGACCAAAAACGATTAGCTGTAACCATAGAATAAGTTTCTTCAGATTGAGTTGGATTAAAAGCACGGAATGTATTCGCACCATCACCATCTTCAAATAAAGTATTTTCAACAGTTGCACCATGAATAGCACATAAAAGAGCTGCTCCTAGAACTCCAGCAACTCCCATCATATGAAAAGGGTTTAAAGTCCAGTTATGAAAACCTTGAAAAAATAAAATAAATCGAAAAATAGCTGCTACACCGAAACTAGGTGCAAAAAACCAACCTGATTGACCAAGCGGATAAATTAAAAATACAGAAACAAAAACAGCAATTGGACCAGAAAACGCAATTGCATTATAAGGACGTAGTTGTACAGATCTAGCTAACTCAAATTGACGCAACATAAAGCCTATTAAAGCAAAAGAACCATGAAGAGCAACGAAAGTCCATAAACCTCCTAATTGACACCAACGAGTAAAATCTCCTTGTGCTTCAGGACCCCATAGTAGCAATAAAGAATGTGCTAAACTGTTAGCAGGAGTAGAAACTGCAGCAGTTAAAAAATTACAGCCTTCTAAATAAGAACTAGCTAATCCATGAGTATACCATGAAGTAACAAAAGTTGTACCTGTAAACCATCCACCTAAAGAAAAATAAGCACATGGAAAAAGTAATAGACCAGACCAACCTACAAATACAAAACGATCTCTTCTTAGCCAGTCATCCATGCTATCAAATAAACCTTTTGGTTCTTTGGAAGACTTTCCAATGGCTATAGTCATAGTAATTCTCCTATTCAACTATTTTAATTATTATTAAGTACCTTAAACGTAAAAATAAAAATATTAATTAATTTTTATTTTTTTTATAAATAAACTCTTCTACATTTTAGACAACTAAAAATTTAGAAGATAGGTCAACTTTTCTTTTCTTTGTTATTTATGTTTGTAAATGTCCCTTTAACTCAAATTTATTAATAATTTTATTATGTTTAGTAAAATCTACTATAATAATAGCCAATTTATTAAAAATAAAAATCGTTAAATTTACTAACAATTTATTTTAAATGTGTTTTTTATGTAAACAAATCAACATTTTACTAAAAATTCATTTTTGTTATTAATTTTAAATTAATAACAAAAATGTATATTTCTCAAATATATTATATCAATTAATTATCTTATATTCAATTTAATTATAATAGTTAATAACTGGTAAAAAAATAGTTATTAGTTAATAAAATTTCAATATTTTATATATAAAATATATATTTAAATATAAATATATAAGCCCTTTATCAGACTTGAACCGATGACTTACGCCTTACCATGGCGTTACTCTACCACTGAGTTAAAAGGGCTTTTTTACAAATTAACTAAAAATAAATACAATTGAAGTTTGTGATAAAAATGACATATTTGTCAACTCAAATTTTATTTTTAAACTAAAAATTTAGATAAATTTTTTCATTTAAAAATTTTTATTAAAATGTTTTTGTAACTATTCATCATTAAAAAACTTAATAATATTATTAACTATTGACAGTAAATAAAGAATTAAGTAACATAAATAGGAGGATTAAGCCCCCATCGTCTAGTGGCCTAGGACACCTCTCTTTCAAGGAGGCGACGGGGATTCGAATTCCCCTGGGGGTATTATGAAAATGAAAAAGTTTTTTTTAAATTTAATTATTATACAAAATTTCTTATATAATAATTGAAAAAGAAAAAAAAAACGACAAAGTTATTTATTAGCTTAACTTTATTGTTTTTTTTTTCTTTTTGTTGTTGTTGTTGGGTCGATGCTCGAGTGGTTAATGGGGACGGACTGTAAATCCGCTGGCAATGCCTACGCTGGTTCAAATCCAGCTCGGCCCAAATTTTACCGAAATTTACAAAGATAAAAATTTGATATATATATTTTTTTTTTATTTTTTACTTAAATCAATTTTTTTGTAAATAATAAAATATTGTTAATTTGACATAAAGATTTTTAAATCGCCATAATAAAATAAATATATGTTTATAGGGATTGTAGTTCAATTGGTTAGAGCACCGCCCTGTCAAGGCGGAAGTTGCGGGTTCGAGTCCCGTCAATCCCGAAATATTTAATTAAACTAAATTAACTAATTTTACTAAAATTTTATTAATATTTTTTTTTACTTTTTAGTAAATTAATTTAAATAATTTTTTTTATTACTCAAGAAAAAATGTCCAAATTACTCATAAAAAGAAATGGTGTTAAAAACAGTATTTTTTTAACATCATTTCTTTATATTAAATTCAATTAGTTTTTTTTTTCTTTTTTACATTTTAAAATAAAATAATTTTTAATTCATTTTGTTAATTATATTAATGAAGTATTCAATTTCGTTTTGAAAAAGCCATTTATCTTTAAGTAATGCTTTTGTCATTTCATTTAATAAAACTTGATGGAAAATAAAAAATTTTAGTAAATATTGATAAATTTCTAAAAGAGTATAATAAATAAAAGAATCATTAAATAATAAATTATTTACTTTTAACCATCTTTGTTGATTATTTAATAATTCAAAACGACTCATACTTTCTAGTGGATTTTCAATTAACCAACGTTGATATAAGTATACAGGAGTAAATACTTGCGGACGTTTTAATTGAACACCAATTTCTTCAATACGCTTAAAAGTTTCAACATTATTTTTTTCAATAAAAGGTAATTGATTCCACCAATTTATAGAAAAATCATTTATGGAATCTCGACCATATCCACGACGAAGAAAAAATTGTTTAATTTTTTGACTTGAACGAGATTTTTCCCGTTCTCTTCTTGCTCCATAAGTAACATATAATCTTCTTAGCATTTCTTCATCTATAAATAAATTTTGACGCGAAAAAATAAAATGATGATTTCGAAATAATAAACCAGTAGGGTCCCAAAGAAATCGTCCTCCGATAAATACCATAGGTTTACTTAATAATCGATATTCCATTTGATATTCTGTAAATAATCGTGAAAATCCTAATATTCCAAATTGCTCTTCCAATAAAATATCTTCTAATTGAAATTCTAATTCTTGTACATTTCTTCGTCTTATTCGGGATAAAATCCTTTCATAAGGAAGTTGTTCTTTTGTTTTTTGTTGAATAATTTCAAAAAACTGAGAAGTTTTTGATAAGCCATTAAATTCCTTTTTTTCTTTTTTTTGTAGGAAATCAAAGTTATATGTAACTTTGAATTCATTAGGTCTGTTTATCCAATTAAATAAATTAGTACGAATAAAATTAAGACGAGATACTTTTGGTGCCCAAGTTATATTACTAGTTAATTGAAAAAGTTCTTTTTTATAAGAAATGATTTGATTGAAAGATTTATTTAACAATGTATTTTTTTTATTTTGATTTATTATTGAAAAAAGTCCTTTTTTCATCATATATAAAGGATTTTTTGGTTGAAATTGAAAATGAAAGTTCTTTTTTTTATTAGTACTTTTTTTTTCAAATATTTCTAGCCATGAAAACTCGATTAAAAGACTTTCTAAAATATTACAAGCTAAATAAAAATCATTTTCAGCATATTTATCAAGTGAAATTAAATTATCCGGTTTATTTTCTAATATAAACAAAGAATCTCGAGCAGCTAACCCAGCTAAACAACCTAAAATATGAGGTAAAATAGTAAATTCTTTTATTGTTGATTCAAAAAGTGAAGGCTCTAAATACCATTTAGATAAATAATAAAACTTTTTTTTCCACAAATCATTACCAAAATACAAAGGATTTTTAAACGAATTTTTTATAAACAAATTTTGTATAATAACTTTTCCAACTTTGTAAAAAAGTGTCCCATAATTTTGCGTAAAATTTTTTTTATTATTTATATATGTAGACCCTAAAGCTTGTCTATGAAATGCTAGTCTTATAATTTTTTTTTCTATTACCGATTGGTTTTGAACAATATTAATTAATAAAATTTCATTAATAAGTTCTGCTAAATCTCGTGCATTATACCCTATGGTTCTATGTCCAAATTCGTTAATAGAAGATTTTTTCTTTTTTGAATAAAAATATTCACTATGTTTACTGCTTAGTAAAATCAAAAGTTTTTTTTGTCTTTGTAAAAGATTAAACATTCTAATATTTATTAATCGATCTAATCGATTTGGAGAAATTAAAGCAGGATCAACTTTTCTAGGAAGATGAGTCGAACCAATAATTACTATATTATGAATATTTTTTTTATTAAAACCAGTTTGAAAATATTTTAAAAAAATACCAAGTAAAAAAGTTGGATCAGATTCCACATTTTGAGTTGAACGGTTTACATTAAGTTCATGAATATTTTGCATCCATACTATACACGGAGATAATTTTTTTGCTAATTCTAAAATAAGATTTAATCTTCGTAAACTTTCCATTAGAATATTCATCCAACTTTCAGTTAAAATATCAGGTTTATTATATAAAAGTTTATTTATAGATATTTTTATTAAAGGAACAAAAGAATTTGCGGCTAAATTTTTAACCAAATATGAGCGTCCAGTTTCTAATGAACCTATTAATAAAATTCCTTTAGAAGAAAAAAGTCTTAATTCAAGTGGAACAGGTTTTTTATATAAAATTGATTTTGAAGTACTAATTTGCCACGAGATATTTAAAGAAATATTTTTTTGCCAATAAGATAAAAAAACTAAATTTTCTGCTAAATAAAATTGATGAAACGGATAATTTACTAAATTTTTTTGATAATCTTTAGTTAAATTTTCTAAATAATTTGTAAATTTGTATTGTTTTACAATTGAATTACCAAATTGAAAACTTTTAAAACTAGTACTAGAAGTAAATTTTGATCTATATTGTTCAATACTTTTATTAGTGATTAAAGATTGAACCAATAGTTTTCGTTCTCTACGAGAAAGGTCTAACCCTTTATTTTTAATTAATAATTTGTTTATTTTTTTTTTATTAAATAAATAAAATTTTGCATTTTTTATATAATGTTTTAAATTTCGAAAAAAATGCATTAATAAATTTTCTGATTTAATAAATTGTATTGAATTATTATGTAGTAAACTATCTAAATATTTTCCACGTGAAGAATCTATTAAAGATTGAATTATTTCAAAATATTTCCATAGTTCAAAATAATTTGAACCTAATAAATTGGAAAAATATTTTTGAAAAAGAAAATAGTTAAAAATAATAAAACTTATAGCTGCTACATATTCTTTATTCCAGTTAATAACAACATTTAAATAAAAAAATGGCCATAAAATTTTTTGATTATTCTGTTGTTTATTAACTTCTTTTAATAAACGTAAATTCCAAATTTTAAATGAATTACCAATAATTTTATTTTTTAAATTAAATAACAAACTTTTTAATAATGAATTAAACTTTTCTCTTTTATTTTGTAAAGTTGTTAGCCAAATATAATTAAATTGATCATTAATCTTTAATAATAATTCTAAAAATGAATTTAAAACTATATTTTTAAAATATTTCCACCATTTAAAAGTAAAAAACCATGGTATATATTTTTCAACGAAAGCCCACTTTACTGATTTTTTTAATATTTGATTTATTTTAGTTTGTGAAATTAATTTAGTAGATTTCTTTGAAAAATATGATAATATATTTTTATTTTTTTCATATTTTAAATTTCTAGTATTTACATTATTATTTAAAATAGTACTAATTAAATTTTTTTTAAAATTGGATTTTGTAATAAATAATTTATTAGTCCAATTGACTATTTGATTATTTTCGTTTTTAATTTTGATAAAAAATTCAGAAAGTAAATTATTTTGAAAATAATTTATTTGATAAACATTGTTTTTTTGTTTTAATGTATTTTGAATATATGAGTTTTTTTCAAAATTAAGGTTTTTTAAATTTCTTGTTTTTTCATAAAAAACTGGATTAAATTTAATTAATGAATTTAATAAGTTATTTAAATCAAAGTTATACAAAAACATTAATTTTTTGTAGTTAAATTTTTTTAAAGTTTTTGATAAACAAGTTTTATATATTTGTAATTTAACCTTTAAATTTTTCTTTTTTTCTTTTTGAAAAAAAGTTAATTGATTATTAGACAAGTTTTTTTTTTCTATAATTATACTTTTTATTAATTGTGTATATGTTAAATTATTTTTTTTATTTTTTTTTAAGTAAAAATTTAAATTTTTTTTAGGACTTAAATTAGAATAATATAAAAAGTTTAATAGTTCTAATGTATCAACTTTAAAAAATTGAGAGTTTAATAAACTTTCATTAGATATTTTTATCGAACTAAAAAAATTTTTTTCATTTTGCCAGATTGGTGAAAAAAAAATGCTATTAAAAATTTTTGTGCAAATTTTATTATTATTAATATCATTGAAATAATTAATAAAAAAGTTAGTAATTACTATTTTATCAAAACAACAAGAAGTATTTAATTTATAATAAATATTGAACGTTACTTTTTTTAATAAATTATTTTTATTTAAAATAATTTTGTAAAAATTTTTGGTTTTAATATTTTGAATTTTTGGAGAATAAATAAAAAATTTTGAAAATTTATATTTATTTTTAAGAAAATTAAATATAAGTTTTTTATAAAAAATAGAAATATTTTTTTTATTTAATTTATTAGACCATTTAGTAATTAAATTTTTGTTATTTAGAAAAGTTATTTTATTAGATAAAAGTAATAAATTTTTTTGTTTTTCAATAAAAAATTTTGATGTTTTTTTGTTTTTGTTTTTTTCATTAATTAAAATAATTTTATTAAAATTATAATAAATATATTTAGTTTTTTTTATACTATTATTATAAAAAAAAATTTTTCCTTTTTTTTTCCAATTTAATAAATTTTGATCAATTATAGTTTTTGTTATTTTTTTTAAATTTATTTTTTTTCTATAAAAAAAAAATTTATTAATTAAAAATAAATTTTTATAAAAATAATTATAAATTAATTGATTTTTATTTGAAAATTGAGTGTAAAATTTTGAAAAAATATTATAAATTTTCAAAAAATTTTTTGACTTTTTTTCTATTAAAATTTTTGTTTTTTCTCTTTTTTTTTCAGAAATTATTTTAGTAATTAATAAATTTTTTTTTAATTTAAAATTTTTCTGATTTTGATAATTTAAATTATAATAAACAGTTTTGATGTAAAATAAATTATATTTAATTATTAATAAATTTAATTTATCTAAAAAAGTAGTTAAATTTATAAAATGGTTAATTTGAAATAAATTTTTTTTATTAGATTTTATATTTTGATTACTAATATATTTATGAATACAAAACCATAATAAATAAAAAACATTTTTAGAGGATTTAGAATTGATTAATAAAATTAATTTTTTTATATTATTTTTTTTTTTATAAATAATTTTATAAGCATAATTTAAAAAAATAAAAAAATTTAAAGTTTTATAACTTTTTTTAGTTTTGAATAAAAAAATTAATCTATAATTATCTGATTTTGAAAAATGCCTAAAAATTTTATTTTCTGGTTTTTTAGTTAATCTAATTTTTTTTTTATATTCTTTATTACTAGAAAAACCAATACTTAATTGATCTATAGACAAAATATTTGAAAAAAGTTTATAATTAAAATTTAAATTTTGTTTATTGTTTAAAAAAAAAGTATTTGTAGTATTTTTTTTATTTTCTATAAATAAATTTTTTATCCATAATGTTAAATAATTTTTGAAAAAAGGACTCAAAAATAAATTTGATTTTATTATATTTTTTTTGTTTTGATTAAAAAAAAGTGTATTCCAAATTGTTGAAGTAATATTTTTTTTAACGTTTTTTTTGTCCGAAAGTTTTTTATTTAAAAGCGATTTTAAAAAATTTTTGTTTGATTTAACAATAAAAATTTTTTTTATTTTAAGTTTTTTTTTTTTTTTCAATTTCAAATTTGGATCAATTATTAAATAATTATTTATTAAGTTATTAGAGTTTTTTAAGTTATATAAAATATATTTTGACATTTGATATGAAATTTTATCAAAAATTTTATCGGCTCTTAAATTTTTTTTTTCACTATATAAAGGTTTTAATTTGAATAACTTTATATCTAGTTTATTTTTATTAATATTAATTTTGTTTAAATCATTTTTGTGTTTAAATAAACCTTTTTTGTATAATTGCCATAAATAAAATTCAGCATAATTATTAAAAAAAAACCATCCTTTTTTTTTTATTAAAAGGTAAGATTTTGCGATAATTGAATCCGTTTCATCCCAAATTTTCAAATTTTGAATTATGTTTTTTTTTACTAAATTGAATTCAGGATTTTTTTTTTTATAATCTCCTGAAATTAAAAAATTAGTATTATTATTTTTTAATTGAATTATTGAATTTAAATTATTTGATTTTAAAGGATTTTCTATTTCAAAAATTAATTTTTCACAAAAAGCAAAAAATATTTGAAAACCTAAAGTATCTTCTAATATTTTTTTGTTTTCACTTGATCTTATTTTTATACTTTTTTTTGAATTTTCAAAAAAAATAGAATTAAATTTTTTTTCCCAATAATAATTTTTACAAAGTATATTAGTTATATAAAATTTAAAAAAATATTTTAAATCATTTGTATTTTTTTTTTTTAATAAATTTTCAATTTTTTTTATAGAATTGGAAGAAATTTTCCAACTCGGTAAAATTTTTTTTATAATCCAAAGTTTCCACCATTCTGAATTTTTAACTAAATTTTTATTATATGGATGTATAACATAGATTTTTTTTTTCAAACTTGTTCTAATCATCGAGTATTTTTTTTTTTTTTCCAAATCTAAACCCTTAAAAATAGGCTGATGAGTAAAAGTTAAAGTATTTTTTTTATTAAGATTTTTTTTTAAATTTTTTTCTTTATATTTATAATAATTTATATGTCCAGAAATTACTTTAACTAAATTTAAATATTTTTTTTCAATAAGAGCTTTATTATTTAAACGATATAATAAAATGGATAATGTAATTAATAACAAAAAATTTAATATTGAATTTTTGTTAGTTTTTGAACTTTTTAAATCATGTAAAATTAATGAACTAATAATTCGAAAGTCAAAAAATTTAATAAAATTTTCTTTATTAAAAAAAAGTCTAATTAAAAATTTAATTAAATTTGATTTTGTGCATATTTCCAAAAAATATTGAGGATTTTTTATTTCTTCCAGTTTTAATCTTTTATATAAGTATTTGTTTTTTGATAATTCTTGTTTCATTTTTTTTACAGCAGTTAGATAAAACTTTATAATAACTAGATTTTTTATAACTTCAACTAAATAACTTTAAAAATTTTTAATTTTTTTGCTATTTTTTTTTAATATAAAGATACTAAATGTCTTTAAGCATTACTAATTTTTTTTATTTATAAAAAAAAATTTCGCTAGTATTTTAACTAAAACTAAAATTTAAAAGTTTTTCATGGTTATTATTTTATTTAATATATTTATGTTATTTTCTTTATAATGACATAAACAAAAGGTTTCGTCAACTCATCTAAATTAAATTTTTTTTTAATAAAAAAAAATTTATTTAATTCAATATTGTTTCAAATGGGCGAACGACGGGAATTGAACCCGCGCATAGTGGATCCACAATCCACTGCCTTAATCCACTTGGCCACGTCCGCCTTTTTTTTAATTTAATAAAAAAATAATGACCTTAAGAATCAAATTCCTAAGGTCATTATTTTCAAGTTGTTATCCTATTTTATATAAATTTATAATAAACAAATTTATAACTAAAATATTAACCGTTTACAGAAGGAGCTTCAACAGAAGCTAAATCTAGAGGAAAATTATGCGCGTTACGTTCATGCATAACTTCCATACCAAGGTTAGCACGGTTGATGATGTCAGCCCAAGTGTTAATTACACGGCCTTGACTATCAACAACAGATTGGTTAAAGTTGAAACCATTTAAGTTGAAAGCCATTGTGCTAATACCTAATGCAGTAAACCAAATACCTACTACAGGCCAAGCAGCTAAAAAGAAATGTAAAGAACGAGAGTTGTTAAAGCTAGCGTATTGGAAAATAAGTCTACCAAAGTAACCGTGAGCAGCTACGATGTTGTAAGTTTCTTCCTCTTGACCAAACTTATAACCTGCGTTAGCAGATTCATTCTCAGTAGTTTCTCGGATTAAACTTGAAGTTACCAAGGAACCATGCATAGCACTAAATAGAGAGCCGCCGAATACACCAGCTACACCAAGCATGTGGAATGGGTGCATAAGGATGTTATGTTCAGCTTGGAACACAATCATAAAGTTAAAAGTACCAGAGATTCCTAAAGGCATACCGTCAGAAAAGCTTCCTTGACCAATAGGATAGATCAAGAAAACAGCAGTAGCAGCCGCAACAGGAGCTGAATATGCAACAGCGATCCAAGGACGCATACCTAAACGGAAGCTAAGTTCCCATTCACGACCCATGTAGCAAGCTACACCAAGTAAGAAATGAAGAACGATTAGTTCATAAGGACCACCATTGTATAACCATTCATCAACGGAAGCAGCTTCCCAAATTGGATAGAAGTGCAAACCGATAGCTGCAGAAGTAGGAATAATAGCACCAGAGATTATATTGTTTCCGTAAAGAAGAGAACCAGAAACAGGCTCACGAATACCATCAATATCTACAGGAGGAGCTGCGATGAATGCAATAATAAATACAGAGGTTGCAGTTAATAGAGTAGGGATCATTAATACACCGAACCATCCGATGTAAAGGCGGTTTTCAGTGCTGGTAACCCAGTCGCAGAAGCGACCCCATAGGCTTGCGCTTTCGCGTCTTTCTAAAGTTGCGGTCATGGTAAAACTTGGTTTGTAAAATAATAATAAGTTACCCAAGTATATAAACTTGTTAATTTATAGTATTACACAAAATATATTACTATGTCAACTGTTTTTTTAACTGAAATTCTTTTTTTATAAATAAAAAAAAAGAATTTCAGTTAAAAAAGTTTTCTTTTTGTAATCATCTGATTAATTTTTTTTAACAAATAACATTATAAAATATTTTGTATAAAAAAAATTAATTTAAACTAAGTTAAAATGGGTTGCCCGGGGCTCGAACCCGGAACTCGTCGGATGAAAGTGGATGAATTTTATTTTTTAATAAAAGTAAAAACATCTCTTCCCAAACCGTGCTTGCAGTTTTTATTGCACACGGCTTTCTCTATGTAATCATTATTATTTTTTTTGAGAATTTTTTAATTATTATTAAATTAATAATTTTATTAAGCAGTTAATTTAATTAATTTTAATTAATTTAAAATTATTATTATTATTTTTTTTTTGCAATAATTTTGCTAAATAATTTATTTGAACAATATCAAGATACCAAATTTTTTTTATAGAAGGATATAGTTTAAAAAACTTTAAATTAATTAATTCTTGTTTTTTAAAAAAAAAAGATTTTGCAAAAAAATTTGAACGATACTTTTTCCAAACATATCTTACACTACTTTTATGTTTGCAAGCTAATGTTTTAGCACAAGAAAATCGAAGTATATATTGTACTTGATATAAATTTTTTTTATTTTTACATCCACTATAATAATAAAAAAAGTTTTTCCAAATTTGATCAAAACGATTAAAAATTTCGTCATCTGTTAAAGTAGTCCAAGATAATTTACTCATTGGATGACCGAAAATATCACAAAAATTTTCTTTAGCTAACAATTTAATTAAAGATGATACTGGAGTAATAGAATAGAGTTCTTTTTTTATAATATATACTTTTTTTAAATAATTTAACATTTTAGTTTCAACTAAAACTTGTTTTATTTGAACACCAAAAAGATAACCTAAAAAAGAAAAACAATTTTTAGAAGTTTTTTTTGTATTTATTCTAAAAGGTTCAAATAAATAATAAAAATAATAATTCCAGAACTTATCAAGAAAAAAATTCCATTTTTCGGCTAAATAATTAGAACTTTTTATTGCAATAATATAATTATTTTCATATCTTACATAATGAAAAGATATTTTTTTTTTGTAAAAAAAAAATTGTAATTTTATCCATAAAAAATTATTAGTAATAGATTTTATTTTTTTTATACAATCTGTTTTATCAAGTAAAGTCAAATACGATAAAAATTTAAAATAATTTAAAATTTTCCATTGATTAATTAAAAAAAATTCTAATTCACGAATATAATAATGCCATAAAAATATGGATAATCTAGTCATTTCTTTTTGAGAATTTATATTTAAAGTAATTAATTTTTTATTTTTATAAAATATTAATCTTAATAAATGAAAAAAAGAAGCATCTTGTATTTGTTTACGCAAAATTCGAATTAAAAGTTCTGGATGAAAAAAATAAGGTATTTTTGCATTTAAAATGTAATTAGAATGTAAAAAATGATCTTCAATAAAAGGAAATATAGAATGAATAGATTGATAATTAGTCCATTTGTTAAATTTTTTTATAAAAGTTTTTTCTAATTGAATAGAAAAAAAAATTTCAAAAGTTAAAGCAAAACTTTCTTGAATTACTTTTAAATAAAAATTATTTTTGTAATTAATATCTTTTATACTATTTTTTTGGCGCATTCTATTAATTAAACGTTTTAATGTTAAAAAACTAAAATTATCACCTAAATTAGAATTTTTTAAAAAATTTAGTTTTATTTTATTAAAAGAATGATTATAAGCAATTGCATAAAGATCATCTTGAAATAAAAGTGGATATAAAAAACGTTGTTGTACAAGTTTTTTATTTTTTTCATTTAGTTTTTTTATTTCTTGCAAAATTTCTGCTTTACTTCTCATCTGACCAACCTCTTAAAATAAAAAATGATACATAGTGCAATCTATTAAAATAAAATTAATAAAATCAAACTAAATAATTTATAAAAATTAAATTAATTTAATCTATTATTAAAAATTTTTGATTGCTCTTCTGACCTAAATTTTTTTTATTTAGTCAGCAAACTTGTTATTTATATACATTTTTTTAAATATTAGGATTCATTTTTAGTAAAAATAGCCTTATATTAAATTATAAGGCTAAACCTCTTTTAAATTGATTATTAATTTTATTTTAACTTTTTAATTAATAAAAAGAATTCAAAATGTACATCTTTTTGAATAGAAGCTCGTTCTTCTGGTTTTACCTTTGATTTAAGCAGTTTAGCTTTATCCATTAATTTTATCAACTTAAAATTAAAAAAACGACATGCTATTTTTTCTGGCAAATTTCTTTTTGAGATTAGTCGTAGTTTTACAAACCCTTATCAATGGTTTGGATGAATTTTGCATTTCATCTAAATGTATAAAATTCTTTAGTCGCACTTAAAAGCCGAGTACTCTACCATTGAGTTAGCAACCCGTGTTTTTTTTTTCAAATAAATAAAAAAAAAATTTATAAATATTAAATAACTTTATGTTTTTTAATTCAAATAAATTATTAAACTATAGAAATTTTTAATATAATTAAGAAATATTCAAATTATTATATGTTAGTAAATTCTTTTTGTCAATGCTTTATAAACAAAACATATAAATTTTTTTCGTTTTAATTTTTTACTTTAATTTTTTTTATCAAAACGCTAAATTTTTTTCTTTTATTTTAAACTAAAAGTAAAAAAACTTAACGTTTTTAAATTATTTTTTATAAAAATCAAATTTATTTTTTATGGACTTTGAAAAAAAAGAAAATATGTTGGCAATATTAATTGTATTTTTTATTGGAATAAAAAAAACTAAATAAATATATAATGAAAAGAAAAAAAATGGATAATAAAACAATAATTGAATAAAACAAAAAGCAGGATTCATAAATTTTTCCTCAATTTAAAATGAAATTTGTCTAAATATTTTTGTTTTTTTATTAAATGTTTTAAATTTGATTTTAGCCAGCTAAAATCAAATTTAAATTAGTTTTATTTTTTATGTTATATATATATATTTTTTTATTTTGTTTCATAAAAATATTTTTATGAAAAATATACATATATTTTTTAACTACTCTTGAAAATAGTAAATAAAAATAGTAAAAACAATTTTTAAATGTAAAATTAGTTAAAAAAAAATTAAGCACTTAAAGCTTCTTTAGCTGCATACATTATTTCAACAGTAATATTGGTAATATTATTTTGACGCGCAAATTTTTCAGTATTTCTTTTAATTTTACCTCTAACAAATCCAGGTATTTTATTTAATTCTAATTGACTTTCATGATTCCAAGTTAAATCAGTATCTGTTGATAGTGATTTTGTAATCACTTCTTTTGTATCATGACCACCAAAGATTTCTAAAAGATGATCTTCCATACCTAAAGTAAAAGAATTATAAACTAAATCAGCAATTTGATTAGTACCTTCATAACCTAAAAACGGACGATATCCTAACGGAAAATTTTGAATATGAACTGGTGAAGAAATAACTCCACAGGGAATATCAAGACGTTTACCAATATGACGTTCCATTTGGGTACCAAATATTGCAGATGGTTCTATTCGAGCAATCATATCTCCTACTTTAGTATGATCATCTGTAATCAATATTTCATCACAAAATCCTTGAACTTGTTCTTTAAACCATTCTGCATCGTGTTTACAATAAGTACCTGTACAACTAACACGAATTCCCATTTCTCTAGCCAAAATCTTAGTTATTGAAGCGGCATGTGTTGCATCACCAAAAACAATGGCTTTTTTTCCTGTTAAATTTTGACAATCAATCGAACGTGAAAACCAAGCTGCTTGAGAAACAAATCGTGTTTGCTGATCAATATAAGGTTCATAATTAAATTGTTTGTTAGAACTTAAATTATTAACATGTTTTTGTATTTGTCGAATACATTCAGCTGTATCTACAATTCCCATTGGTGTGATAGATATATAAGGCATTCCAAAGTTTTTTTCTAAATAAATAGCTGTCATTAAACCTATTTCACGATATGGAACTAAATTAAACCAAGCTTTTGGTAAATCTTGAAGATCTTTTACAGAACCTCCTTCTGGAATTATTTTATTAACTTTAATATTCAAATCTTGTAATAGGCGCTTTAATTCACGACAATCATGTTGATTATGAAAACCAAGTGTAAAAATTCCAAGAATATTTGCTGAAGGTTCTTTTGTTATAGTTTGATCTAATGTCCCTTGTCTGCGAGCTTTTTCTAAATAATAGCGAACTACTTGTTCTAAAGTTCTGTCTGCGGCTTGAAGCTCATTAACTCGATAATGATTTACATCAGCTAATATAACATCTGAATTTGAAGTAATAGAAGCTCTGTTAACAAAATTTTGTAAATCTTCTTGTAAAATGCTAGAAGTACATGTTGGTGTTAGTACAATTAAATCTGGACGTTCTTCTTTATCTTTTCTAGTTATATTATCAACAACTTTTTCTTGAGATCCACGTGCTAAAACATGACGATCCACTATACTAGCTGTTACAGGAGTAAAATCTCTCTCTCTTTCTAACATTGAACGCATTACATTAAAGTAATCATCTCCTAAAGGAGCATGCATAATAGCATGAACATTTTTAAAAGAACTTGCTACACGGAGAGTTCCAATATGAGCAGGTCCAGCATACATCCAATAAGCTAATTTCATAAATATAATCTCTTTATAACTTTCAGTAAATAATAATGTGATCTTTTTTTATTTTACACCATAGAAATATCCCTTGCCATATTTATGTAATTGTCATAATATGGTATTTCTAATACAATATATTATTAATAATAGAAATATAATAGAAATCATTTTTTATTTTAACTTTTTTTTTATTTAATTATTAAAAATAGTAAGTCTGGGACGGAAGGATTCGAACCTCCGAGTGACAGGGTCAAAACCTGGTGCCTTACCACTTGGCCACGCCCCATAAATAGACAATACTAGTAAATACTTATATTAAGATTTTGTCAATTGCTTTGTTTATTTTTTTATTATCAAATAATTTTTTTTATTTTGCTAAAAAAAAAAACAACTATTATTAAAAATATATAACCTCTTTGACACTAATAAAACCTATAGTAAGATATACCGAAGAGCTTTTTTTTATTAACTAATGAAAATTTTTCATTTTTTATTAAATCATTATAACAATTTTTATTGGAGAACATAAATGCTAGCTATGTTTAATATTTATTTAGATAACACGTTTCATTTGAATGGTATCATTTTAGCTAAATTACCTGAAGCTTATGCTATTTTTGATCCAATTGTAGATGTAATGCCAATTATTCCTGTATTTTTTTTCCTATTAGCTTTTGTTTGGCAAGCTTCTGTAAGTTTTAGATAATTTAACATAGTTAAAATTTTTTTATTAAATTTTATTTGATTTTAATTTAAAGGGCGAGGGTGATTTTTTTCACTTTCGCCTTATACACGTATTATATATTTATAAAAATATTTTATATAATATATATATAAATTTATATATATATAAGAATCTCTTACGTATTAATTATATTTAAATAATAAAAAAAGTCTGATTAATTAATTTTCATTTTATTTAATTTAATCATTTAATTAGTTTTTTTAGACTTATTTTATATTTATTGGAGAAATGACAAAGTGGTTAATCGCATTTCTTTTAAAATTTTTAAATATTGTTATAGTTTTTCTTTATTTTTATGTCAACGGGGGTTCAAATCCTCTTTTCTCCATAATTTTATTTTAATTCACTTTAAAATCTATTCTATTTTACTTCTAGTAATGATCTCGGAGATTATCTTATGCTTACTCTTAAGCTTTTCGTTTACACAGTTGTTATTTTTTTTGTTTCTCTTTTTGTGTTTGGATTTTTATCCAATGATCCTGGCCGTAATCCGGGGCGTAAAGAATAGTTTTTTATAGTATTGAAATTAGGAAAGAAAGAACTTTTTTTTTTTAGTTGAAGGAGAGAGAGGGATTCGAACCCTCGGTACAAAAAAATGTACAACGGATTAGCAATCCATCGCTTTAAACCACTCGGCCATCTCTCCAACTAAAAAATAATAACACGCTGTAGAACTAGAAGTCTAGATAATAATAAAATTTTGTTATTTGTATTATTTCATTTTTATACATATTTTTATACATATATATATATATAAAATTTAAAATACAAATTTTTGTTTTAATAAAAAAATACAAAAAAGTTTTATTAAAAAAAATTTAATTAAGTGTTTTATTTCATTTTATTTGAGCCTAACCAGATACTGGTACTGGCCAGGCTATTTTTTTGTAAATAAATAAAAACTAATTAATTTATTGATATAAACTTTTAGCTAATCTTAAAGCTAAAATACCTGTTATAAAAGCACTAACAAGAGCTACAATAATTTGACTGTCTGAAATTGCTGTCATTTTTTTTTCTCTCCTAAAAATCTTTAATATAAATAACAAATTCATTTAAAAAATTTACTTAATTAATAATTATTAAATTTTTGAATGAATAGGTTTTCTATTATTGTACTGATCTTAATTCTATATCGCTATAAATATTTTTTTTTTTATAATTTTCTTAATTTCATAAAATCAAATTGAAAAAAGAGAGGCTAAACCAGAATGAATTTAGAGGTTATTGCACAGCTTACTGCTTTGGCTTTAATAGTTGGCTCAGGTCCTTTAGTAATTGCTTTATTAGCCGCACGTAAAGGCAACTTATAATTTTATAAACCATCTTCGGAAATAAAATAACTTTTTTAAGTATTTAATTTCCGGAGATGGAGTTTAATGAAAAAAATGTTAAAAGTAAAAATTTTTAAACAAAAAAAAAAAAATTATGTTATAATAATTTCGTAGCGGGTATAGTTTAGTGGTAAAAGTGTGATTCGTTCTATAATTAACTTTAACTATAGTTAAAGGGTCTTTAAAGTTATTTTAATTTTTTTTGACCAAAACTTTATTTCTAAATAAAATCTTTCTTATAAATTTTTTTTTAAAAGAAAAAAGCAAAATTCCTATGATAGTAAAAACAAAAAAACAACACGGAATTTTTTTTATTAAGCTAAAAATCTATGGATAAAAATCCAAAATACTTTTTTTTTCGTAACTAAATCTTTAATTAAATAGAAAAATAAATAAATTAAAGCAATTTAGCTTTAAAATAATAAATTTAGTTTGCTAAATTTATTATTATTTTTAATAAAGCTCGGTAAAAAAAAATTTCCTAATGATTTTTTTTAATAGAAATAAAGAACGAAGTAATTATAATTTTTTTAAATTTTGTAAAAGGATCATCTAAAAAGTTATTTAATAAAAAACTAACATAGATGGTATGAATTTATTGGAACACAATATAATAGAAAAAATATTTTTCTAGTTCATAAAGGAGCCGTATGATATTAAAATTTCATGTTCGGTTTTGAAGTAGAGGCAATAATAAAATAAAAACGCCGACTATAACCCTTAGCCTTCCAAGCTAATGATGCGGGTTCGATTCCCGCTACCCGCCTGTTATTTTTCTCACAAAAGCGAATAATTAACTCTTTATATGAAAAAGTTAATTATTCACTTTTAGTGTTTTTAGAAAATACGAAAAAAAAAAAAATAATTAATTAGCGTCCATCGTCTAATGGATAGGACAGAGGTCTTCTAAACCTCCAGTATAGGTTCAAATCCTATTGGACGTAATAGTGACATTGAGGAAAAAGTTTAAGTAAAAAAATATTAAAAAACTTAAATTTAATATTTTTTTATTTTATTTAAAATATTTGCTTGTTTTATTTTTTCAGTAATAAGTAAAAAGAAAAAAAGCCGAAAAAAAAATTTTCGGCTTTTTTTCTTTTTACTAAAAAATACTTAAATTTTTATTTTTCTTCTTGAAGTAAAAAAATTTCTGTATGTTCTTTAATAGCTTCTTTTAAAATACTTTCAGCTTGTTCTGTAAAAATTTTAGTAGAACGTACAATTTCCGTAAATTGAGGTTTATTAGTAATTAAATATTCGCGTAATTGAATAAGAAATTTTTTTACTTGCTCAACTTCTAATACATCTAAATATCCGTTTACTCCAGTATAAATAGTTGCTACTTGCTCTTCTACAGATAAAGGAGATGATTGAGATTGTTTAAGTAATTCGCGTAATCGTTGACCTCTTGCCAATTGGTTTTGAGTAGCTTTATCAAGATCCGATGCAAATTGTGCAAATGCTTCTAATTCTGCAAATTGAGCTAATTCTAGTTTTAACTTTCCAGCTACTTGTTTCATAGCTTTAATTTGAGCTGCAGATCCTACTCTAGACACAGAAATACCTACATTAATTGCGGGACGAATTCCTGCATTAAATAAATCTGCTGATAAAAATATTTGTCCATCGGTAATAGAAATAACATTTGTAGGAATATAAGCTGAAACATCTCCTGCTTGAGTTTCTACTATAGGTAAAGCAGTCATGCTTCCTTCACCTAATTGTGAACTTAATTTAGCTGCTCTTTCTAAAAGGCGAGAATGTAAATAAAAAACATCACCTGGATATGCTTCACGACCTGGTGGTCTTCTTAATAAAAGAGACATCTGTCTATAAGCTTGTGCTTGTTTTGAAAGATCATCATAAATTATTAAAGTATGCTGTTTGCGATACATAAAATATTCTGCTAAAGCAGCTCCTGTATAAGGAGCAAGATATTGCAAGGTAGCAGGAGAATTTGCTGCTTCAGCTACTACAATTGTATATTCTAAAGCACCACGTTCTTCAAAAGTATTAACTACTTGTGCTACTGAAGATGCTTTTTGTCCAATAGCTACATAAACGCATATTACATTTTGACCTTTTTGATTTAAAATAGTGTCGATAGCTACTGCTGTTTTACCAGTTTGTCGATCTCCAATAATTAATTCACGTTGGCCACGACCAATAGGAATCATGGAATCAATAGCAATAAGACCTGTTTGCATAGGTTCATATACAGAACGTCTTGAAATAATACCGGGAGCTGATGATTCAATTAATCTAAATTCTGAAGCTGATATTTGACCTTTACCGTCAATAGGTTGAGCTAAAGCATTTACAACTCGACCTAAGTAAGTGTCACTTACAGGTATTTGAGCAATTTTTCCTGTTGCTTTTACAGAACTACCTTCTTGAATAGTTAATCCATCACCCATTAATACAACGCCAACATTATCTGATTCTAAATTTAAAGCAATTCCTATACTACGATCTTCAAATTCAACTAATTCACCAGCCATTACTTTATCAAGACCGTAAATACGTGCAATACCATCTCCTACTTGAAGTACAGTACCAACATTTACAACTTTTACTTCTTGACTATAATCTTCAATTTGTTTACGGATAATACTGCTAATTTCGTCAGGTCGAATATTTACCATTAGCGTTCGTTAATAATTTTTTGAAAAATAAAACTAATGAAAGCTAATTAGTTGTGCTTTCCATGGCTCTAAGTAAACCAATATGATAATCAATTACGCGTGAATGTAATTCGTTATTTAAACGTTTATTTAACGCTTCTAAGGCTCTTTCTAATGCAAGACGCGAAACTTGTTGTCTAACTTGTTCAATCGCTCTTTGTTCTTCAAAACGAATAGTAGCATTTTTTGAATCTTCTAATCGTTTTGAATCTTCATCAGCAGCATTTATTAATTCTTTTTTTTCCTTTTCTATTTGAGAAAGACCATTTACGCGAATTTCATCTGCTTTTATTTGTGCCCGTTCTAAACGAATTCGCGCTTGGTTAAGTTTATCAGTTGCTTCATTATATCGTTCTTCCGCGTCATTAATTGTACTTAAAATAGTTTGTTTACGATTACTTAATAAATTGTTTAATGAAAGTAGATTATTTATCGAATATTTTTACGAATTATTAATCTCTTCCCAAACCGAACATGAATTTTTCAATTCATTCGGCTTTCTTGCTTAATTTTTTAACTAAGCTTGCCCTTGTTAATTTTTAATATTTTTTCAAAATGATTTGTAAAAATTTAAAGGCTCTTCTGACAAAAGTTATTTTATTTTTTTTTATTAACTGTCAGCAAGGTCATTTTTTTTAATAACTTAATATTAGATTTTTTTTAGGTTGTCAATTTAGCATAAAAAACCAAAACTGGTTAATTTGTAGAGATAATAACAATTTTATTTAATAAATAAATGGAAAATTTAATATGAGTGTTATATATCAAATGAATCTCTAAATATGTTTTTATATTTTTCATATATAAAAATATTGGGGGAAAGAAAAACCCCAATGACGCTTAGACTTCAAGCATTTTTGCTTTAACCATTTTCTTAATATTTCCGAATAAAGTAATAATAAAAAAGAAAAAATTACTAATTTTACGAAATGCTATAGTTGTTCTAAATTTTATTTAGAAGTAATTCGTCGGAATTATACACTTTTAAGTGTAACTGGTTTTTCCAATAATTTTATTTAAATAATTAACCCGCACACACTCCCTTTCCAAAGTAAATTAATAAACCAAGTACTACACTTAAATTAATTAAATTGGTTTCTAAAAGATTTGTATTTAAACCAAAATTACCAGCAATAGGCCAATAACTAAAATAAACAACTAAATTAACCATATTTTGCATATTCTCTCTCCCATGAATAGATTATCTAAGTTTTACAAAGTTTTTTACTTAAAATAATTTTAATTCTTAGTTATAGACAAAGACTTATTTTTTCTAATTTTAAGTCTAATTAGTAACATAATTAAAAAATAATTTATTTTTTTTTCTAAAAAATAAATTTAATTATCTTTAAAGCTTTTTATTTTTCAAATTAAATTGTTTTTTTAAGAAATAAAATGGTTAACCATTTTATTTCTTAAAAAAACAATTTAATTTGAAAAATAAAAAGCTTTAAAGATAATTAAATTTATACAAAAGGATTTGCAAATAAAAGTGCTAAAGCTACGACTAAACCATAAATAGTTAAAGCTTCCATAAAAGCTAAGCTTAATAACAATGTGCCTCGAATTTTACCTTCTGCTTCTGGTTGTCTAGCAATACCTTCTACTGCTTGACCAGCAGCTGTACCTTGACCAATTCCAGGTCCAATAGAAGCTAAACCTACAGCTAATCCAGCAGCAATAACAGACGCAGCAGAAATTAAGGGGTTCATTATAATATCCTTTAACAAAATTAAAAAAAGTTAATTTAAAAAAACTTATTCTCTATTGCTCACTTATATTTTTATTAAAAAGAAATTAAGTTAAGCAGTTAATAACTCAAGATGTCTCTTAATAAAGTGATAGTATCACTAAAAAAAATAAATTAAAGTTTTTGTTTTAATTGTTTAAATTGCTTTTTTTTTATTTAAGAATTTTAATTTTATTAAATTAAATAAAATAACAATTAAAAATATTTTTTTTTTATTTTAAATAAGTTTTATTAATTATTAAAAATTGTTTATTATTATACTCAATAATTTTTTGTAGGATAATAATATCTAGTTTAAATCTAAAATTAATTAAGTTATTTTATTTCTTTAAAAATAGTTATAAAAGTATTTACACTATTTTTCCATATATACTTATTTTTATTTTTTTTTAATTTAATGATGATCTTCTAATGATTCCCCTATATAAGCTGCAGCTAAGGTTGCAAATATTAAAGCTTGAATAGCACTTGTGAATAATCCTAAAAACATCATAGGTATTGGAATAACTAAAGGTACTAAAGAAATAAGAACAGCAACTACTAATTCATCAGCTAATATATTTCCAAAAAGTCGAAAACTTAACGATAAAGGTTTTGTAAAATCTTCTAAAATATTTATTGGTAAAAGTACTGGAGTTGGCTGAATATATTTACCAAAATAATTTAAACCTTTTTTATGAAGACCTGCGTAAAAATAAGCTACTGAAGTTAATAAAGCTAATGCAACAGTTGTATTAATATCATTTGTAGGTGCAGCTAGTTCTCCATGAGGTAATTCAAACACTCTCCAAGGAAGAAGAGCGCCGGACCAATTCGAAACAAAAATGAATAAAAACATAGTTCCTATAAAAGGTACCCAAGGTCGATATTCTTCTTCTCCTATTTGAGTTCTGGTTAAATCTCGAATAAATTCTAAAACATATTCAACAAAATTTTGACCACTTGTTGGAATAGTTTGTAAATCGCGCGTTGCTAAAATAGCTAAACTTAATAAAATACCAATAACAATCCAGGAAGTTATAAGTACTTGTGCATGAACTTGAAAACTGCCTATTTGCCAATAGAAGTGTTGACCTACTTCCACACCAGATATTTCATATAAATTATTAAGTGTGCTAATGGAAAATTGTGCAGTATACATATTACCCCTTCTAAAGATTAACTATAAAAAATAGAAATGAATTTTATAAACAATTCCATTATTTAAATGTCTTATTGTTCTAAATTTTTTATTATGTTACAACATATTTATTACAATAAAATATTTATTTTTATTGTAATATATTTTTAAGTTTTAAAATAGTAATGAGTAATAAAATACAAAAATTAAAATAATTATTCAGTTTTTGTTGAATTATAACGACCTGCACTAATAGCTAATGTTAATTTATTTAAAATCCACCGAATAGAAGCTCGAGCATCATCATTTGCTGGAATTGGTATATCTGTAAGATCTGGATCACAATCTGTATCAACCAAACAAATTGTTGGAATACCTAAAGTTCGACATTCTTGAATAGCGGTGATTTCTTTTTGCTGATCTATTATTATTACAATATCAGGTAAACTTGTCATATATTTAATTCCATTTAAATATTTTTGAAGTTGAGTTAATTGTCTTTTTAAAGTTGCTGCTTCTTTTTTTGGAAGTTGATTAAATAATCCTGTTTTTTCTTTATTTTCTAAATCCTTAAATCTTTGAAGACGTTTTTCGATAGTTGACCAATTAGTTAACATACCACCAAGCCACTTTTGATTTACGTAATGACATCGAGCTTTTATAGAAGCTGATGCTACTAAATCAGCTGCTTGATATTTTGTACCTACAATCAAGAATTGTTTGCCTTTACTTGAAGCATTAGCTACTAAATCGCAAGCTTCTGACAAAAAACGAGCTGTTTGAGTAAGATTTAAAATATGAATACCTTTTCGTTCTGTAAAAATATAAGAAGCCATTTTAGGGTTCCATTTTCGAGCTTGATGACCAAAATGTATTCCTGCTTCCATCATTTCTTCTAAATTAATGTTCCAATATTTTTGTTTCATTGTTGTTTTTTATTAAAAAAGTTTAATTTGTTTTTTTAATTAAATTAAAATCAATACATTTTTTAAATTTTTTCGTAATTTTTTTTATTTTTTTTTAATGAATTATCTAAAAATTTTTAAATCAGTTAATTAAATTTATTTATTGGTATTTATTTTAAAAATGGCTGTTTTAATTTTTTATGAATTTGATCTGAAGTAAAAGAAATAAAAAGTTTTTCATATAAAAAAATGTTTTTTATTTTATTATTAAATAATTTTATTTTATTTTTTTTTTTTAATAAAATATTTTTTTGTTTTTCTAAAGTTATTTGCCAAATAAGTTCTTGACAACCAGTTCCTGCAGAAACTATTCCACCAAGAATAACATTTTCTTTTAAACCTTTTAACCAATCAATCCGACCTCGCAAAGCCGCTTTTGCTAACACTCGAGTAGTTTCTTGAAAACTAGCTTCTGATATAAAACTTTGAGTGTTAAGAGAAGCTTTTGTTATACCTAATAACACAGGTTTATAGGGAATAATTTCTTCCAAAGCACGATTCATTCTTTTTATTCTTGTAAATTCAATTAATTCTCCAGGTAAAAAACCATTGGTCATTCCATCTTCCAAAGTAATAACTTTAGAAGTCATTTGACGTACAATAATTTCTATATGTTTATCTGATATTTGTACTCCTTGTGACCGATAAACCTTTTGAATTTGATCAACTAAATTTAATTGACTTTGTTCCATACTAATTCGAGCACTCAAAAAATAGCCCCATAAACTTCCAAAAAAACTTGTCATATCCTTATTCCATTCTTCAAAACCTTTTTCTAAATTAATAAAAATTGAATTTATTGGGCGAGCTTCTAATAATTGCTCAACTTTTGGAAGTCCTTGAATAATATCTGCTGATTTTAATCTTTCATATACTAAAGTTATTAATGTATTTCCTTCTTTCAAAATTTCACCATAATTATTATGAATCGTAGCTCCACCAGTAGTTAAATATGGTTTAGCTAATCTAATTATTGAAGAAAAATCTTCATAAATAGCTATAATTTGACCAGATTCATTAAAATTATGAGATTTAGATATAGAAAAACCATCGCAAAAAAAATGTCCAAGATTAACAAATTGAATTTTTTTTTTTTTTAAAAAAAATAATGAAAAAGACCAATTTAATAAACTAAAAATGTTTTTTTTAGTTAATATAAATTTATGAATTTTTTTATTTTCATCCAAAAAATACCATATAGTTATTTTAATTTTTTTATTAAAATTATCAATAATTGAAAAATTAATTGGTCTTAATTTATTATTAGATTTTTTATAAGAATAAGAAAAAGGTTTAAACTTTTTTGTAAAATTTTGTGAATGGCCTAAAAGACCTAAAAATTTTAGAAAATTTTGTTTTAGGAAACTTTTTTTTTTTTTTATATTAAAATCTTCAATTACTATTTTTGATTCATTTAATTGATAAGTTAAAGTTTTTTCTATATTATTTTCTATTTTCGTACTTTTTTTTGTTTTACTAACTAAATTAGTTTGAAATAAATTTGATGGTGATAAAACAAGAAAAAAATTTTCTTCTTGATTTTTTTTTGAAGAAGTACGAATAATACCCCAAGTTTTGTTAAACAAGAAATTTTTTTTATTAAAATTTTGATTAATAATCTGTTTTTTTTTAGTAAAATAAGAATTAATAATTTTATTATTTTCTTTTTTTTTATAATTAAAGCTAAAGTTTTTAATTAAACTTATTTGAAAAAAAAATTTAATAATTTTATTAATACGAATTTTTATAAAAGAAATATGAGCTTCTTTGATAAATATTTTTGTTTCCCAAGTTAGTATTAAACAGCTTTGAACTAATTGAATTTCAGTATTATTAAGAATTTCAACTTCTTCACCATCTTGATAAAAAATATATTTAATAGTTTGAAATTTAATTGCTTGTTGTTCTTTTAAAAAGTCTATAAAAAAAGGTATTGGTAAATTTAAAGTATTATCATTTGATGTTATTTTATATTCTATTGCTGGTCTAATAAAAAAAAAAGAATTATTTTTGGAAAGTACAATCCATTCAAGATAAATCCAATTTTTTGCATAAAATTGTTCAAAAACTTTTTTTCCGGGAGCTATTAAAATACCATTTTGTTTAAAGTTTTTTTGTTTTTCTTTAGAAGAATATATACTTCCAGGTAATATTTTTATTTCAAAAATATTAGTTTTTTTTTTTATTTTAACCAAGCCAGTTACTTTACTAGTAATAGTAGAAGTTATTTTTGTTCCCGCTTCAATAAAACTATTATTTTTTATCAAAATAGAAGAAAAAAGAGATTGATTTAAATTATGTATTTCTTCAGGAATAAAAAAAAAATTACCTTCTTTTATTATTTTATATCTTGATCTATTATTCTTACTTTTTGAATTTTCAAAAGTATTTTTTGTTTTATTAATTAAATCAACTTTTATAGTACCATATTTTATAATTCCTGAATTTTTTATTTTATATTTAGGATCATTAAAAATAGCAAAAATATCATTTTTTTTTAAAATGCCATTTTGGGGTATTTTAAGAATAAATTGAAATATTGGTTTTTTTTCATATTCATTTTTTTTTTTATTAAAAAAAAAAAGAGTTTTTTTCTTTTTTTTAATTTCCAAAAAATTGTAAGTATATAAAATAATACTAGAATAAATAAAATTCCAAAAGTAATTTAAAAAATTACTTTTATAATAACTTAAATTTTTATTTGCAATTGGAAGTTTATTATCTAATTTATCTTGATTGCGATAAAATAAAAAAGATTCACTACATTTTTCGAAATGCCCTGCTAATATCCATATATGACCCGTCATATATAAAAGATGAACATTACTATGTATATATTCAGATGCATGGTGAACTTTTGTACTCCAATGCATTTCACCAGATAAATTTGAATAAATATACTTTTGAACTTTTTCTTTAAAAGGAGATATTTTAGCACGAATTTCTGCAATAATTTGTTTTGATTCTACATATTGTATATTTTGAACTAAAAGCATACTTTGTGGTGGAATAACCAAATTATGTACTTTTTTTTTGCTTTTAATAATAACAGATAAATTATTATTACATATCCACGCAGGATGACCATGGCGAGTACGTGTAGGATAAACTGAATTTTTATCAAATTGAATAATTCCATTAAATGGTGTTCGTATATGTTCCGCAATGTCACCTGTAAAAACTCCACCAGTATGAAACGTTCTTAACGTCAATTGAGTACCTGGTTCTCCAATAGACTGTCCTGCAATAATGCCTACAGCTTCGCCTAATTCTATTAAATTACCGTGAGTAAGACTCCATCCATAGCATAATTGGCAAATCCATAGCATACTTTTACAAGTTAAAGGAGAACGTATAAAAATTTGTTTTTTTTTAGTAGTTATTAAAGAAAGAGCAAGATTAGCTGTAATATCTTGATTACGGATAGCAATACATCTTTCATTTATATATAAATTTTCTGCTAATATACGACCAATTAATTTTTGTTGATTATTTTTTTTTTTATAAGTATCGCGCGAAGTAATTGCAAAAATACCTTGAAAAGTACCACAATCCATTTTTCTTACCACAATATGCTGAACTACTTCAACTAATCTACGTGTAAGATATCCAGCATCTGATGTTCGTACTGCCGTATCAACGACTCCTTTACGAGCACCATAACAAGAAATAATATATTCTGTTAAAGATAACCCTTCACGAAAATTACTTTGAATAGGTAAATCAATAATTTGACCTTGTGGATCTGACATTAAACCTCGCATACCTACTAACTGATGAACTTGTGATGTACTTCCTCGAGCTCCCGAAAAAGACATCATATGTACTGGATTTAATGGATCTGTCATCCGAAAATTAGGATTCATTTCTTGTTTTAAATACTCACTTGTTGCATACCATGTTTCGATTAATTGACGTAGTTTTTCTACTGCATGAACGTTTCCATAACGATAATTTTTTTCAGAAGTATAACCTTGTTGTTCCGCATCTTGGATCAGCCAACTTTTTGAAGGTGCTGTTAAAAGATCATCAATTCCTAATGAAATTGCAGCTTGAGTAGCCTGTTTAAAGCCTAGATTTTTAAGTTGATCTAAAATATGTGTTGTGTACGTAATACCAAAGTGAGCAATTAATCTACTAATAAGCTGTTTTATGGCAATTCTATCCATCACTTTATTATAGAAGAGCATTTTGGCTGGTTCTGCCATAATAAAAAACCTCTTTATTATCATAAACAGGATATACCAATAAATTTAAGCCATTTTTCCTTTGACTTTTTTTTTTTTCTGTTTGTAGAAAAAATGAATATTATATAATTATTGCTGGTAAAGATGTATTTCGAAATTGCGAAGCTTTTAAAATACCTTGAATAGCTTCTTCTATTTGTTGATTAAATATAATACGACCAACAGTTGTGCAAATATAAAAATTAGTAATTTGTTCTTTTTTATTTTTCCTAAGTTGATAATGTTCATAAATTTTAGAAAAAATACCAGAAGAATTGTATTGAACTTCAACAGGTTTTTCACGATTTATTGACGTAATTATTCGTAATTTTGTTTCCCATCGAAGCCATAAAGGACTGTGTAATTTAATTTTTTTTTGTTTTTGAGCTTTTATTACATCATCATAACTATAAAAATAAGGTGTTTTATTTAAATTAACTTTGTTATTACTATATTTATAAGGATGATTTTTATTACCATAAATACCTTGATGATTTTCAATTGTTAATAGATAAAGTCCCAGAAGCATATCTTGACTTGGTACAGAAATTGGATCTCCTGTGGCAGGAGACAAAAGATTTGTATATGAAAACATAAGTAATCGTGCTTCAACTTGAGCTTCTAAAGATAATGGTATATGAACAGCCATTTGATCTCCGTCAAAATCTGCATTAAATCCTCCGCAAACTAATGGATGTAAACGAATAGCGCGACCTTTTATTAAAATAGGTTGAAATGCTTGTATGCCTAATCTATGTAAAGTAGGTGCTCGATTTAATAAAATAGGATGTCCTTGCATAATTTCTTGAAGTACTTTCCATATAATAGACTCTTTGTTTTGAATCATACTTTTAGCTGCTCTGAGATTAGGAGCAAGATGTCGTCCAATTAAACCTCGAATAACAAAAGCTTGAAATAGTTCTATTGCCATTTCTCGTGGTAACCCACACTGATGTAATGGAAGAGAAGGACCAACTATAATAACAGATCGTCCTGAATAATCAACTCGTTTTCCGAGTAAATTTTCACGAAAGCGTCCTTCTTTTCCTTCAATAACATCTGAAAAAGATTTATAAGGCCTATTATGACTATCTTTCATAGGTTGTCCTCGAATACCATTATCAATAAGTGCATCTACTGCTTCTTGTACTAATCTAGTTTGGCAAACAACTAAACCTCCTGGTGTAGAACCACTTCTGGCCGAAAAATCAATAAGAGTATTATTTCTATAAATAACTCTTCGATATAATTCATTTAAATCAGAAGTAATTAACTCGCCTTCGCCTAATTCAATCATAGGCCGTAATTCAGGCGGAAGAACTGGTAAAAAAGATAAAACCATCCACTCTGGTTTTATATCTGTTTGAAGAAATTGTTTTACTAGTTTTATACGTCTTACCAAAAGATCTTTTCTTCTTTGAATTTTTCGATCTTCCCATTCATTTCCTGTAGATTTTCGTTCTACTAATTCTTTCCATTCCATATATGTATAGTTCATAACTAGTTGAAGATCTATATTACTTAACTGTTTTTTAATAGCATCACCTCCAGTAGCTATTTCTCTAGTTTGAAATGCTTCAAATCCAGTTGAAGAAAAAAAACGAGGAAATATTTCTCTCCAAGATTGATCTTCATATTTAAATAAACCTCGTAATTTTAATAAAGTAGGTTTTTTTGAAATAGGTCTAGCAAGAAAAAGATTGGGATAGGTTTCTTTTTTTTCTTTTTTTAATTCCCCCCCTCAGAATCGGACATGAAACTTTTTTTCATCCGGCTCAAATAGCATTAAATTTTTATTTTTAATAATATTGTAAATACAAGTTTTTTATATGTATTTTTTGAAATATATTAAAAAAATATAGATTTTGTTTTTTTTTTATATAAAAATTAAAAAAAAATAATAGTTTATTACTATTTTTTACTCAAGTTATATTTAAAAAAATTTTTAAAATTTTATTTTTGAGTAATCTTACTTTCTTTAAATGATATATTTTTTTACAAAAATACCTCGAATATTTTTAGAATTAATAAGAAATTATCTTGTTTACACACTTATTTTTATAATCCTATAGGTTTTTTTTCTATTTCGATGGATTTAGTATTATTTAGCATATATATGCGATGAATAAACTGCACTATCCATTATAAATTAATACAATTATAAATTAATACAATAATAAGTTTTTAATTAAATTTTATTTTTTACGAAATCTACAAATGTTAAAAAAAATTGTATAAAAAATATATAAAAATAGGAAATATTCTATATTTATATATATGTAAACATAAACCTTAGATCAAATACTTTAAATTAAAATTTTTTTGAGTTTTATGTTACTTTTTTAACGAAACATATCAAAATAAAAAATATCCTTATAATAAATAAAATAGGATAACAGTTGTAATTAAATCTGTATAATTAAGTTTTATAATACAAGTCACACATCGCAATATACTAGACTTTCTAATTCTTTAAGAGGTTTAGCTAAAAGATTTGCAATATAACTAGGTAAGCGCTTTAAATACCACACATGTGTTACTGGGCAAGCTAATTTAATGTATCCCATTCGATATCTTCGAACACGTGATTCAATAAACTCAACACCACATTGTTCACAAAATTTTGCATATTTTTCAATTGTTTGATATTTTCCACAAGCGCAAAGTCCGCTTTTAATAGGACCAAAAATACGTTCACAAAATAATCCATCTTTTTCAGGTTTATGTGTTTTATAATGTAAGGTATATGGTTTTGTTACTTGTCCGACAAGTTCTCCATTAGGTAAAATTCTTTCAGCCCAACTGCGTATTTGTTCAGGAGAAGCTAATCGAATTCTAAGATGCTGATATTTTTCTTGATGAATCATAAAATTTAAATTTATTTTTTTTTATTAAACTTCTTTAAAATTTATATTTAAATTTTTTTCAAATATAACGGAATGATCTAATTCTAACGATAAAGATCTTAATTCTCGAACAAGTAATCGAAAAGATTCTGGAGCAGTACTAGGTTTAGGTATTGGTTTTCCTGTTATAATTGCACCAAGTACTTCATATCGAGCATGAATATGATCAGATTTAATAGTAAGCATTTCTTGTAAAATATAAGCAACACCAAAACCTTCTAAAGCCCATACTTCCATTTCTCCTACTCTTTGTCCTCCACGTCTGGATCTGCCTCTGAGAGGTTGTTGAGTAACAAGTGCGTAAGGTCCACTAGAACGTGCGTGAATTTTATCGTCAACTTGATGAATTAATTTTAGCATATAAGCTTTTCCTACTGTAACAGACTGTTCAAATATTTCTCCAGTTCTTCCATCTATTAAACGACTTTTTCCAGGATTTTCCGTTTCAAATAGCCAAGGGTTTCCTGTTTTTGTACTTGCTTTATATAGTTCTGAAAAAACTAATTTTCTTGAAGCTTCTCTTTCATATCTTTCATCAAAAGGAGTTATTCGATAATGTTTTTTTAAAAAATGCCCGGCTAAACCAAGTAAACATTCAAAAATTTGTCCTACATTCATTCGCGAAGGTACCCCTAATGGACTTAATACCATATCAATTGGTGTGCCATCTTGTAAATACGGCATATCTTGGCGAGGTAAAATTTTTGAAATAATACCTTTATTACCATGTCTTCCAGCTACTTTATCTCCTACTTGTATTTTTCGTTTTTGAGCTATGTAAATATGTATTATTTTTTCATAATTAGTCGAATTTTCTTTTTTAGAAATCCATCGTACATCAATAACTCGTCCTTTTCCACCTGAAGGTACTTTTAAACAAGTTTCTTTTGCAGTTGCTACTTGAATACCAAATATAGCTTGTAATAATTTTCCTTCTGGAGCACGTAATGAATCTTCTGTTTCTTGAGGTGTTAATTTTCCTACTAAAACATCTCCTGTTTCAACCCAAGATCCTAACAATACAAGTCCATTTTTATCTAAATGACGCAGTACGCTATTTTCTAAATGAGGTATTTCTTTAGTAATTTTTTCCATACCTTGACTTGTAGTACGAGATTTAATTTCATATCTTTCAATATGAATTGATGTATAAATATCTTCATATATTAGACGTTCGTTAATAAGTATTGCGTCTTCAAAATTATACCCTTCCCATGGCATATATGCTACTAAAATATTTTTTCCTAAAGCTAATTCTCCTTTTAGAGTTGCTGCGCCATCTGCTAGAATTTGTCCTTTTTTTAAAAAATTTTGTTGAGTAACTTGTATTTTTTGATGCATGCAAGTACTATTATTTGAACGCTGGTATATATTGAAAAATTTAGTTGTATTTTTTTTTTTATTAGTGTCAATCAAATTTATTTTTTTACCATCAGTATATAAAATTTTTCCACTTTGTTTTACAATAGTAATACTTCCAGAATCAAGAGCTGCTTGACTTTCTAAGCCTGTTCCTACAATACATTTTTCAGGTTTTACAAGTGGAACTGCTTGACGCTGCATATTAGATCCCATTAAAGCACGATTTGCATCATTATGCTCTAAAAAAGGAATTAGAGAAGCGCCAACAGAAAAGTATTGTAAAGGATAAATACTTCGAAGATGTATTTGTTCCCAAGCAATAGTTAAAAATTCTTGTCGATATCGAGCTGGAGTTATTTGTATTTGTTGTGTATCTTGATCTAAAGCCAAACAATTTCCAGTAGCTATTCGGTAATATTCATCTTCTCCGGCAGATAAATAAAGAAGTTTTTCTTTTTTAGAAGTTTTTGACATTTTATAAAAAGGACTTTCTAAAGATCCCCAAGTATTAACTTTTGCATGAATCGCTAATGATGCAATAAGTCCGGCATTCATACCTTCAGATGTTTCAATAGGACAAATGCGTCCATAATGACTAAAATGAATATCTCGTACTTGAAAATTAGCCGTTCGTCTTGTTAATCCTCCAGGACCTAAAGAACTTAATCTTCGTTTATGAACTATTTCTGTTAATGGATTAGTTTGATCTAAAAATTGAGATAAAGGGTGTGAACCAAAAAATTCTTTAAAAGTAGCTATTAATGGAGTTGGACTAATTAAACTTTTAGGATTAGGTAAACGTTTTCTCTTAGTTGCTCCCCGTATAATTTGTCGTACGGAATTTTCTAAACGTGTTAATGCTAATTTTAATTGATCTTGTAATAAGTCCGCTACAGATCGAATACGACGATTTTTTAAATGATCTATATCATCAAGTGTACCAATACCAAATTTTATTTTTATCAAATAATCTATAGCAACTAAAATATCTTGTGGTAACAAAAAGTATTCATTTTCAGGTACATTAAGATTAAGTTTTTTATTTAAATTTAATCGACCAATTTTTCCTAATTCACATCTTTGTTGAAAAAATTTTTTTTGTAATTCTTTACGTATAGATTCAGAAAATACAATATCTCCACCTATACAATATAATTGTTTATAGAGTTCGACTATTGCATCTTCACTTGATTGGGGTTGTTCTTTTTTTTTTTTTTTTTTCAGGACGTCTAAAAAAAAGTTTGGAGAACAAACACTATCTAAAATTTGTTTTATTGTTAAACCCATGGCTAATAATAAAACTAAAATTGACACTTTTCGTTTTTTACTTATACGAGCCCAAATTCTTGTTTTGCTATCAATTTCTAATTTTAGCCTTCCTCCCCAATCAGAAATAATTGTACTTGTATATATAGGAATTGCGTTATGATCTAGTTCTAAATTGTAGTAAATACCTGGACTTCTTAAAATTTGATTAATAATTACTCTTGCAACACCATTAACTACAAAAGTTCCTTGAGAATTCATTAAAGGAATACTTCCAATAAATACAGTTTGTTTTTGTGCTTTTTTTTTTTTTTCTCGAGTTAGTTGTGCCGGTACATATAAATCTGAAGAATATGTACTTGATTGATATACAGCATCTCTTTCGTTTATTAAAGGTTTTACTAATTTATATTCTTTAGTCAATAATTGAAATTCAAATTCTTGATCTGCATCTTTAATTTTAGGAAAATAACTAAGTTCTTCAATTAAACTTTTATAAATAAAACGATGAAATCCTTCAAATTGTATTTTTCCAAATTCAGGTAGTACAAAAATTTCCATGTTTTTTTTTCTCTAAAATAATGTTAGAGTTTATTGTATAATAACAAATCTAATTTAAAATTATTTTTATTTTCTATCTAATTGCATAAATAAAAGATATTTTTGTTAAATTTTTTTATTTTATTAAAATTTTTCATTATGTTAAATATTTTTATTAAAAAAGACTTGATTAAAAAAGAATTAAGTTTTACAATAATGTAGTTTACTATTAACAAATTAAAAATTTATGATAAGTAAAAAAACTTTTAAAATTTTTGTAAAAAGTTTTACTAAAAATAGGCGATATGGCCAAGTGGTAAGGCAGAGGTCTGCAAATTCTCTATCCCCAGTTCGAATCTGGGTGTCGCCTTAATAATAATATAAAAAAGATTTGGATTATCTATTATTTCGTATTTTAAATAAAAAAAGGTATTGCTCTATATTTTATATATAGTCTATTACTTTTTTTTTTTATTTCAATTTATAATTAATAGATAATCCTAATATTAAGAATAAATCAAATGAGAAAAAAAAGCAAGTATTATTATCAAATTTTAATAGTTAGTAAAAAAACATATATATATTTATAAAACATATATACAAATTTATAATAAAAAAATTACAAAAAATGTACTTTTTTTTATTTAATTAAATATTAATTTAATTTTAACCTTTCTAAAAGTATATAATTTAGCATTTCTAAAAATATACAAATAATAATTACTATTATTTTAAGTACTATAAAAATAATTTTTGTATTTTTTGTTATTTTCAATTTAGTTTTTTATGCGAAAAAAAAAGCAAATTATAAAAATAATTATTGAAAAAGAAATTAGTTTAATATCTTTTATTTTTAATAGTCAAATAAAAGATATTAAACTAATTTAAGTAGAAGAATTAAATTCTATAAAAAATAAAAAAAGTATAATTAACTTGTTCCCATCCTTTATAAATTTTTCTTTTTAATTTTATATTTTTATAAGTTATATTTTTTTTTAAAATTTTTTTTTCTATAATAAAAGAATTTTTTTTTTTTTTAGAAAAAATTGTAAAATTAATTTTATTATTACGTAAATACAAACTTTCTGCTATAAAAAAAATAGCTGTTCCACTTAAAAGTATTTGTGATAATAAAAGAATTGGATCTAACCGCCAACCTTGAAAAATAAGAATTCCTCCACATAACAATCCAATGGATGAAAAAAAAGAATCATAATATTGAGATAGGTTAATGTTTTTATTTAATTACATAATCCCCCTCTAAAAACCATATATGATATTTTAATTTCTTTATGGCTTAAACAGTAAAATAAAAATAAATTTATATTTTAACTACTCTAAATCCAAGTAAGTATGTAAATGTAAAATAGAATTTTAAACATAAACTTTTTGGATTGTCTTTTATCTGTTTAAATTTATTTTTAAAAACAGATTTTTTTATTTGTACTTAATTAAAAAAACATATTTTATTATCTTTAGATTTACTTAGTATTTCGTGGATTGAATAGTTTTATTTTCAAAGAAACAAAAAATTAATGTATGTTAAAAAATAACAATATGTAATAACTTTTTTTATGTAAGTAGAATTCCATTTTAATTTATAAATTTAAATATGTTTGCGAAATACTAGAAAAAAAATTAAATTTTTAATCATAGATTAGATAAATTAAAAAAATTTTCAAGTTTTTTATTTATTATTATTAAGAAATAAATTGAAATTTTTACAATTTTTTAAGTACATTCTAAATCACACCTCTAGATACATTAAATTCCCTTATGCGAAGGGCATATAAAAGTATACCTACTATAATAAGCCCTATCCCAACTATAGTGCTAGGACCTAGTTCTATATGAATCATATAATAATAAATAAATAAAATTAAAAAAACTAAAAAAATTATATATAATTTTTTTAGTTTTTTTAACTTAATTTTAATATTGTAAAGAACTAAATATTTAAATAAAAATACAATATTATTTGATAAATCTAAGATTTTTAATAATTTTTAATAATTAAAAATTTTTATTAACTACCCTGACTAACAGTTTGTACATAAAGAATTAGTAAAAAAGCTGTAGGGATTAAAATGAACAATGCAGTAGCAATAAATGCAAGAATGTTTACTTCCATATGTTTGTTATATTAGTGTTTAATTTACAATATTAAAAAATATCATCTGATTTTTATTTATAATTTTTTATATTTGTTTTCTATCAATATAATTATTAAATCAATAATATTAATAAAATATTTTAAATAGAATAAATATTTTTTTTTTTTTAGTTTAATAAAATCATTGATATCAACTAAATAGTATAACATAAGATTATTTTTTTATTATAAAGTAAATATTGCCTTGAAGAGGACTCGAACCTCCACGCTTTAAAGCATAAGATTTTGAGTCTCATGTGTCTACCATTTCACCATCAAGGCTTTAAAAAAAAAGTTTATATTTAACAATCTTTAAAAAATTATTATATAATAATAAAATTAAAAATTATAATTTTAATTTGTTTTTTTTTATTATTCTATATATATAGAATAATAAAAAAAACAAATTAAAATTTTTACTAATAATATAAAATATTTAATTAATAAAAAAAATATTAAATATGTGTAAAACTACTTAAATTTAAGTTATTTTGAAATATATTGATAATAGGATTCATAAATATTCCTAAAAACATAGAGGCAATTACACAAATAATTATACTAATTTCAATTGAGTTTTTGTAAAAAATGGAAAAAGAAAAACCAGTATATGTTTGTATATAAGAAGTAACTTCTTTATTTTCTGCAGTAATTAATAATTTAACTATTTTTAAATAATAATATATAGAAATAATGCTTGTAAAAAGTCCTATAAAAACTAAAAAATATAAACCATTTTTCCATGCACACCAAAATAGATAAAGTTTTCCAAAAAAACCAGATAATGGAGGGATACCTCCTAAAGACAATAAACATAATGCAAAAGAAAAAGTTAATAAAGGATCTTTTAAAATTAATCCACTATAATCGCGAATATTATCTGTTCCTGTACGTAATCCAAATAATATAATACAAGCAAAAGTTCCTAAATTCATAAATATATAAAATAATAAATAAACTATCATACTTATATATCCATTAAAATCCCCAACAATTACTCCAATCATTAAATACCCAATTTGACTTATTGAAGAGTATGCAAGCATACGTTTCATACTTGTTTGAGTAATAGCTACTAAATTGCCTAATATCATACTACAAATAGATAGTATTTCTAAAAGAAAATGCCATTGATTAAAAAGGAAAGGAAAAACAATATTAAAAAGACGAGCTAGTAAAGCTAAACCTGCTATTTTTGAAACAACCGAAAGAAAAGCAACGACTGGGGTAGGGGAGTTAAAATCGAAACGAAGATTACTCATTCTTTTCTCTCATTCAGAACTGTGCATGAAATTTTTATTTCACACAGCTCCTAAGTAATAGTTTAAATTAATATTACTTTCTTCGTGTATGTATATAAAAATAAAAAAAAATATGAATATTTAATTAAAATTAAACTTTACGAAGAATCCTGCTTTAGTTATTTTTTTTAATCTTAAAATTTTAATTATTTTGTTATTCAATCAAAATTATTTAAACAAAATTTAATAAAAAAAATATTTAAATTTTTTCGTTTTAATAGTCATGAATTTTTATTTTAGGGTTTTTTTTTTAAATGAATACGTATATTACACTCATAATTTTTGAAGGAAAAAAAATTACTGAATAATATATTTAAATTTTGAATTTTAGTTTATTTTATTTATCTCATTTTTTTTTTTTATTACCCTTAATAGTTAATTTATTTTTTTATTATTTTAACTTTGCTTTATTTTAAATTTAATTTATTAAAAATTTTTTTATTTAATATTTAATAAAAGTTAGATTGTATTTTGAGTGAAAATAATAATTTTTTTTTATTTTGCATGTCTAAAAAAAATATTTATAAATATTGTAAACACAATAAAAAATTATGTTTTTTTATTTATAGAAAACGAATCACACTCCTTCATACACATCAGGAGTCCATTGATGAAAAGGTACTAAAGAAAGTTTAAAGCCAATTCCTGCAATAATAAATACAAGTCCAAGTAAACTTCCTGAAGAATTGTACATTTCTGTATTCAAAAGTCCATTTGCTATTTTTTGAAGTTGAAGTTCTCCTCCTGATAAACCGTATAACCAAGAAAAACCATAAACTAAAAAAGATGAACTTGTTCCACCTATTAGTAGATATTTCATAACAGCTTCATTAGATCTAACATCATTTTTAGTGTAACCAGATAGTAAATACGAACATAAACTTAAACATTCTAAAGAAACAAAAATAGTAATTAAATCATTAGCGCCACATAAAAACATTCCTCCTATAGTTGCTGTTAATATAAAAACAAAAAATTCTGTTATTGATAGTTTTGTACATTTAATAAAATCTGTGGATAAAGGAATACATAAGATTGAACATAAAACTATAAAAATTTGAAATATTTTGCTAAAATTATCATTTTGAAAGTTACCTGAAAAACTAATAGTGGGTTCTTTTTGGAATTGAAAAAGTAAAATAATAATACTGAGTGACAAACTTAATAAAGAAATATAAAAAAATAAAGATTTTTTTTTAATTTCAAAAATTAAATCTATTATTAAGATAACTATTAAAAAAAAAATAAGAATACATTCAGGCAAAATAGTATTTGTATAAAAAAAAGAAAAATTAAATTCTAAGTCCATAAAAATTTTCTCGATATATTAGTATTTGTATATTTTATAAATAGTTTATTAATAAAATTTAATAAATTTTATTTATAAAATATTAATCTTTTTAAAAAAAAGCTATGTATATTCTTTTTTTTTTTTCAAGAAAATACATTTTTTATTCTTAAAAAAATTAACGAAAATGAGCAAAAGCTCTATTAGCTTCCGCCATTCTATGAGTTTCTTCTTTTTTTCGTATTGCATCGCCATTATCTCTAGCAGCATCTATTAATTCATAACTTAATTTAAAAGCCATATTTCGCCCTGAGCGTTTTTTAGATGCTATTAATAACCAACGAATAGCAAGAGCTTTTCCTTGTGCAGATTTTATTTCAATTGGTACTTGATAAGTGGATCCACCTAAACGTCTTGCTTTTACTGTTACATTAGGAGTTACTCTACGTATAGCTTGACGTAAAACTGATAGTGGATTTTTTTTTGTTTTTTGTTTAATATTTTTCATTGCTTTGTAAAGAATTCGATAAGCTAATGATTTTTTTCCATGTTTAAGAATTCGATTAACCATCATATTTACTAATCGATTACGGTAAATTGGATCAGATTTTCCTGCTTTTTTTTCTACTGAACTGCGACGTGACATAATGTTAAAAAGTAATTAAATAGTTTATTTTGGCTTTTTTACTCCATATTGTAGAGTAGATTAATATTAATTAAAAATATTTAAAATCTCTCTTCAAACTGTATGTACAATTTTTATTGAATACAGCTTTCAATATTTAAAATAAAAATATTAAATACTTACTCATTTTAAATTGAGTATCCGTTTTCTTTTTTTAGAAAATCTTGTATTTTATTAATTTTACAATAAAATCCTTAGGTTTAAAAAAATTATGTTAATTTTTACTTTTTTTTTTTTAACTCGTTCTAAAAAAGTTAAAGTTTTTTTTAGTAAAATAAGTTAGGGAATACCTTTTTTTTTATTTAATAAATAAACCTTAGATATTTAAAATTTTAGCCTGCTTTAGTTCCTGTACAATATTTTTGTTTTATGGTTAGCTATATTTACATGTTTCAATAATATAACATGGTATTAATTTTTATAATACAATTATTAAAATAATAATATACAACGCACTAGAACGCCCTTGTTGACGATCTTTTACTCCTATAGCATCAAGAGTTCCTCTAACAATATGATATCTTACACCAGGTAAATCTTTAACTCTTCCTCCTCTAACTAATACTACAGAATGTTCTTGTAAATTATGGCCAATACCGGGTATATAAGCTGTAATTTCAAATCCAGAAGTTAATCTTACTCTTGCTACTTTACGTAAGGCAGAGTTTGGTTTTTTTGGTGTTGTAGTGAAAAAATTAACAAAAAAGTTACCTTTAATGTTATTTTACAAAACCGTACATGAAATTTTCATTTCATACGGCTTCTCATTAAAATTTTTATTAAACTAAAAAAAGTTTTTTAAATTTTTTATATTGTATTAATATTAGTTATATCATTTAGGTTATAATTTTTTTTTAATAATTTTAATAAAATTATACAAATTTATTATTAAAATTTATTACAATTAAATATTTACTAAAAAAAAGAATTTAATTATAATATTTAATTTAAAATTTTAATGGGTTAATATAAGCTTATCCATGCAGTTATGCAACATCACTATAATTGAGTAATAAGTAAGAATTCATTTTATGAAAATATTATTTAACTTTTGTGCTTTGATTGGTTTAAGTCTGAGATAATAACTTTGATGACTTACTTACGTTTAAGAGATATTTATATTAGATATAATCTGATCTCTGATCAATATATAAAGC